AGAGTAGAAGTTTATGATACCCATTTTAAAAACTGTTAGTTCTTAGGTGTTGGTTTAGCAGCGAGCGATTTCAACAATTGCAAATTAGAGACAGTAAGATTTTTTAAAGGCAATTTGAATTTCATACTATTTGGAAACGTCAAAGTTCGGACATCAGAAGAATGGGTTAAAATCGAAGGTTTTTCTAGTTTCCAGAAAGACTTCGATGAGTAGAAATTAGAACTATAACCAATAGTAATAGGTTAGGGTTAAATGAACTTAATTTATTTTTATTATGATTATGGAGCCTTCAGCATCAGCTATTGATGCGGTTAGACAGGTTGTAGCTTATGAAGGGGGTTGAGCTGCAGCTAAGGAGACATTAAATACTGAATTAAAAGTCACAAAAAGGTAAACCATCGATGGTTGCAGCCACTACATACAGCTCTATGTGTTTTATTTATATCCATAACTGGTGCATGTACTAGTACGTCGATGTACGTAACATGTGAAATTATTGTAGTTAAAACACTTGTCTAATATACCATTCATAACAACCATATATTCATTATTTTAAGTTATGTATACTGAAATTAACTTTTTATACTAACAACCTCTCCATGGCAACTTAGATTTTTTACAACACCAAACAAATACCTCACAACTAACGGAAACTGACATTGTAACTTAACATTTGGGCCTGGGATAAACGAAGACACAAATACCATCTTGATATGTTATGGCTTCTGCAAAATCAACAGTTCCTTTTGCAGCTCCTGCTGCGCTAGTTGTAGTACAAGTAACTTTAGTAACATAAGTAAAAGTTTTATCAGCATTTGTAGAAAGATTAATTATCCTATTAACCTTCTCATTAACTGCTATTAATTTATTGGGAACGAACCTAACAACATCTTTAATAATTCGAAAAACCATTTTTTTATAATTTTAACATTAATTATTTTTATAAATTTACTAACATAACAAACAATTTAATGAAGTTACAATATATAATATATTGTAACTTCATTAAATTGTTTGTTATGTTGGTAAATTTCGAATTCTCGATCTTCTAGTTGGTGGCTACAACCACGGCTTAGTACTTTGTTTCTTTTCAATTTAATTTGTTAGAACATTGTCATTTACAATAATACATTCGGTTGTCAAAATCATACTTGCAATTGAAGTTGCGTTTTGTAAACCAGATCGAGTTACTTTTGCTGGATCAACAATTCCTCCTTCATACATATTTTCAAACGTATCTTTTGCCGCATTATAACCAATTTCAAACTCTTGCTGTTGGACTTTTTCAATAATTACTGGACCATTAACTCCTGCATTTTCAACAATTCGTCTTAGAGGAGCAAGAATAGCACGTGCAGTAATCATAGCCCCAATTAATTCGTCTTCACTTAAATTATTTTTAGACCAACTTATAAGATTTTCTGATAAATGAACTAATGTTGAACCACCACCTGGAACAATTCCTTCTTCTACTGCTGCTCGTGTAGCATTAATAGCATCTTCTAGACGTAATTTTTTATCTCGCATTTCCGTTTCTGTCACCGCACCAACTTTAATAACAGCAATTCCACCTGATAATTTTGCGATTCGGTCTTGCAGTTTTTCTTTTTCATACCCTGTATCAGCAGTATTTGCTTGTTTTCTTAATTGTTCACAGCGAATTTTAATTTCATTTACTGTTTGACCATTAGCAACAATCGTTGTTGTTTCTTTATTAATAATAATTTGCCGAGCTTGACCTAATAACTCTAATTGTATATTATCTAAGTTTAATCCCGCATCTTGAGTAATAACAGTACCACCAGTTAAAATTCCAATATCTGCTAATAATTGTTTACGTAACTCACCAAAACCTGGTGCCCGAATGGCAACTACATTAACAATTCCTCTTAATTTATTTAGAATTAAAGTTGCTAAAGCTTCTTTTTCAATATCTTCTGCAATAATTAAAAGAGAACGTTTTGTTTTTGTAATTTGCTCGAGAATAGGTAATAAGTCTTGTTGGACTAATGTAATTCGTCTATCAGTTAAAAGTATATAAGGATTATCATAGGAAACTTCCATTTTCTCTGTGTTTGTAATAAAATATGGAGAAATAAATCCTTTTTCCAATTTCATTCCTTCGGTGATTTCTAATTCTGTTACAACTCCTTTTCCTTCTTCTAAAGAGATGACACCTTCTTTTCCAACTTTGGCTAAAGCATCAGAAATAAGAGTACCAATTATTTCATCATTTCCTGCAGAAATTGAAGCGACATTTTGTATTGCTTGGATATCTTCAACAGGTTGAGCAAACTCATTGATTTGTGTTACTAAATATTGACCCGCTTTTTCCATTCCCAATTTTAGTGAAATTGGGTTTGCACCGGCAGCAACATTCTTTAATCCTTCTTTAACCATCGCATAAGCTAAAACAGTTGCTGTTGTTGTTCCATCACCAGCTACATCATTCGTTTTTGAGGCTGCTTGACGAATTAGAGAAACTCCTGTATTTTCAATATGATCTTTTAAATTAATTTCTTTTGCAATGGTAACTCCATCATTAACAATTTGTGGTGAGCCATAATTTTTCTCTAAAACAACATTTCGGCCTTTAGGCCCCAATGTTACAGAAACAGCTTCAACAATAATTTCCATTCCACGTTCTAATGCACGACGTGCATTATCTTGATATAAAATTTTTTTAGCCATAAATTTTTTTAAATAAGTATATGATATTTTTTATGCTTATTAAATTCCTATCATATTCTAATTTAATAACACTTTATTTTACAAGATTAATTTAAGAATTTTATTAATTTTTATTATAAATACATAAATGTCAATTAAAAATCTATGTTGTTTAAATTAGTTTATTTATACTTTACTAATTTGAACAACATCGAGTATAATTATAAATAAAATTATATTTTGGGCTTGTAGCTCAGTGGACTAGAGCACGTGGCTACGAACTACGGTGTCAGGGGTTCGAATCCCTTCTTGCCCAATGTTTTTATTGTATAATTTAATTTCTTAATGTTAATTTTAGCATTTTGGGGTGTCGCCAAGTGGTAAGGCTGCGGACTTTGACTCCGCCATTCGTAGGTTCGAATCCTGCCACCCCAGTTTTTAAGTCTTTAGAGTTAATAAATTGATTTACAAAAAGTTGTTTTTAAGTTTCAGAAGTTGCATAATTAAATTAAAAATAGTTAATAACAATTAATAATCTAAGAGTAAGCTTAAAATTATGAAAGCTCGAATTCAATTTATAAAGGGATTAGATGAAATTGTTTTACCAGATGTTCGTTTAACACGATCTCGTGATGGAACTACAGGAACAGCAACCTTTAAATTTAAAAATCCGACTGTCTTAGATAAAAATACAGCGAAAAAAGGTGAAATAACTGGAATGTATTTAATCGATGAAGAGGGTAGCTTCGAAACCCGTGATGTAAAGGCATGTTTCATGAATGGAAAACCAGAAATAATTGAAAGTATTTATATTATGAAAAATTTAGAAGCTTGGGATCGATTTATACGCTTTATGGAAAGATATGGAGAAACAAATGGTTTAGTTTTTACTAAAGCAAATTAAAAAAAGGTCTAAAATAATTAAAAAATGCAAATATCATTAAAATGGGTCAATGAATTAGTCCATATTGAAACTGTAAATTTAGAAAATTTAATTGAAAAGTTAACATTAGGTGGGTTTGAAGTTGAAGAAATTAGCGAAATTACAATGGATGGTGAAAAAAGAATCACATTAAATATCTCGGCAACTGCAAACCGTTCTGATAGCTTATCGATTCAAGGAATTTCATTAGAAATTGCTGCTTTATTAAATAAAACGCCTAAAGTGTCCAAGTACTCAATAAATGAGTTTCATTGGTCGAAAAAATTACAATATTTATCTAATAATTTTATAGATAAAAATAATTGTTTAGAATTTCTTGGAATTAATTTAGAAAATATAGACAAATTAACATCACCCAAGTGGTTAAAAAAAAAGTTAATATGTTCAAATATACAACCAGAAAATAATTTTAAAGATTTTCAAAATTATATTCTATTAGAAACAGGATATCCATTTGAATTTTATGATTTAGGAAAAATAAGAAAAAAAATAGATAATTCAAATTTTAAATTAAATTTACGATCCGGGAAAATTAATGAAAAATTTCTAGCTAATAATAATGTTGAATACAATCTTGATAATTCAATTTTAATTGTTGAAGCAAATCAATTTCCAATTAGTATAAGTGGAATAATTTCACATAAAAGTGTTGAGTGTACGAAAAATACAAAATCATTATTAGTTGAAGGTAGTATATTTAATGCTGCAAAAATAAGGCGACAATCACGTCAACTTGGCTTAAGAACTGCTCGGTCATCAAAATATGAAAAAGCATTACAAAATATTGATTTAATAAATGCATTTTATCAATTAATTTCATTATTAAGAATTTCAAATCCTAATTTAATTTGTAAATTTCATACGCTAGCAAAACCTATTGTAAGAAATAATCGAACTTTAGTTTTAAGCTTTAATAACATTAAAAAAGTTTTAGGACCAACTAAAGAATCGACGCAAGATCTACAAAAATATATTTCAGTGGACCAAATAACTAAATCTTTAAAACGGTTAAATTTTGATGTTAAATATCAGAAAATAAATCAAACATGGCAAGTTGTTATTCCATCTTTAAGATCAGATGATATAATTCGTGAAATCGATTTAATTGAGGAAATTGGTCGGTTATATGGATTTGATAATTTTTTAACAAGATTACCAAAATTCAAAAAAATCGGTGAAAAAGATTTGAGTTATAAAACGCGACAAAAACTTACCAATTGTTTACTTAATTTAGGCTTAAATGAATTAATTCAATATTCTCTTGTAAATAAAAAAACATATAATATAAATGAAATTGAGCTAATTAATCCACTAGTTAAGGATTATGCAAATTTGAGATCAAGTCTACTATTTAATCTTTTAAAATCAATAAAAAAAAATATCAGTCAAAGTAATTTAGAACTTGAAGGATTTGAATATGGTCACGTTTTTTTTAAAAATGATTTTAATGAAATTCAAGAAATTGAAAATATTGCAGGTGTATTTGGAGAATATCAAGTAAAAAAGAGTTGGGTGGAAAAACCAAAGTTGTCAAACTGGTTTGAAGCAAAAGGAAAAATTGAACATTTATTTAAAAAATTAAATTTATCAATATATTGGAAATATGAAGAGTTAAGAAACGAAGAAAACTTTTTTCATCCCTATTGTAGTGCGGTTATCTATTTAAAAAATCGACAAAAATTAGGTAATTTTGGACAAATTCATCCTATTACGGCTAGGAAATTAAATTTATCGTTAAACTTATATTTGTTTGAATTTAATTTTAAATTTATTCAAAATGAATTAGAAAAAAATCAGTTAGCTTTTTATCAAGAATATTCAACATATCCAAAAATTATTAAAGATCTATCATTTGTGGTTAATAAAAATATTTCTTTTAACTATCTCGAAAAAGTTTTATATTTAAATAGTAGTCACTTTTTAAAGGAAATAAATTTAATTGATAAATATTTGGGAAAGGATATTCCAATCAATAAAACTAGTTTATGTTTACAGTTTATTTTTCAATCTGACAGAACAACATTACAGACTAAAGAAATTGAAAACATCCTAAACAATATTAAAAGAATATTATCAACAAAATTTGATGCAAAAATTCGAACTTAAACAATAACTTTTGATGATAATTCTATAATTTGTTATAGAATTATCCACCTCCAACAATACTAACAACTTCAAGTTTGTCATTATTATTAATGAATGTTTGATGCCATTTATCTTTATTACAGACTGATTGATTAAGTTCTAAAATTAAAAGAGAACTATTATAATTAAAATAAATCATTATATCTAGTAATGTTAAATTTTGCTTAGTATAGTAACATTGACCGTTAAATGAGAAGTAATTGATTTGTGACATAAAATTAAAAAATATAAGTAAATAGTCTAGACGTATTATTATAATAATTGATAAAATATTAGTCAAGATGATATGGCGGGTGTGGCCAAGTGGTTAAGGCAGTGGGTTGTGATCCCATCATTCGCCGGTTCAAGTCCGGTCACTCGCCCTTGTTATTAATCGATAAGTATTTTTAAAAAATTATTTATAAAATAAATTAAGATTATGTCACGTTATCGTGGACCTAAATTAAGAATTAGTCGACGATTAGGCTCTTTACCCGGTTTAACAACAAAAAAATCAAAAAAATTAAATCGTCCAGGAAAAGAAGGAAACTCAATTGAAGTAGGCAAGAAATTGAGCGAATATGCCGTTCGACTAGAAGAAAAACAGAAATTGAAATATAACTACGGGTTGACCGAAAATCAATTATTTCGATATGTAAAAGAAGCTCGTCGTCGCCAAGGAGTTACTGGTTTAATTTTACTTCAATTATTAGAAATGAGATTAGATACTCTTTGTTTCACATTAGGTTTTGCAAAAACAATAAGACAAGCACGTCAATTAGTTAACCATGGTCATATTACGATCAATGGAAAAGTTCTTAATATTCCAAGCTTCCAATGCAGATTAAATGATGTTATTGGTGTTAAAGATAGAACTGTTTCGAAAAATTTAATTAGTAATAATCTTAAAGATAATCAACGAAGTGAAATTTCATATAATTTAAAATTTGATCCGGGTGAATTAAAGGCAACTGTTTTAGATTATTGTGATCGTAATGCTATTTTACTACCATTAGATGAGCTACTTGTTATTGAATATTACTCTCGACGTTAATAATTTAGATACTTAAAAGATTAATTAAACTATATACTAAATTTATGTTAAAATTACGATTAAAACGAATTGGAAGAAAACGTTCACCATCATACCGATTAGTTATTATGGAAAATACTTCTCGACGTGATGGTCGACCTATTGAAGAAGTTGGTTATTATAACCCGATCTCAAAAAATTATAAATTTGATCAAGAAAAAATTATAAAATGGTTACAATATGGTGTAAAACCTACTGAAACTGTATCAAATTTATTAAAAAAAGCAAATATAATATAATTAATTTATTATATATATACATCATTTAATTTCTAAAGTGAATATAATGTTAAATAAATTTATTTAACATTACAAAACTATGTCACATTTTACACATATAAAAACACGTTTTCAAAATCTTTTTTATCTAGAAAAAGCTTTAAATAGATTAAATATTAATTACAAAAAAGTTGTCTCATCTCAAATTCCGAATTCAAGTTTAATTATTACTCAATCAAATGGATATGATCTCGAATTTTCTTGGAATAATCATGAGTATGAGTTGATAGCTGATATTAGTTTTTGGCAACAAACCTATCCAATTGAAACATTTATGGACCAAATTGCAAAACAATATGCTGGTGAAGTGATAATCGGTGAAAGTCAAAAAATCGGTTTTCAACCTGTAAAATACGAACAAAATTTAGATGGATCAAACACATTAATTTTAGAAAGATGGAATAGACAAATAAGTTAATAATAATCGAAAAGTAGTTTGTGTTTCTGAATTTAGTGTTCTAATTGCTATACTAACTATTTTTAGTTCAAAGTTAAACTTATTTCTTATAAAAGTTTTATGTTTCGACAAATTTTGAGTACATCTCCCACCCTGTACACTATAAAAAATGACTGTGTACCCTTTTTTTATAATGTACAAAGGATGAAACTAAACTGATGCCTATTTATCAAATAAAGAATTCTTTCAAGCCATTATCTATAAAATTATAATAAGAGATTAATAAGAATGATTTTAACACATATAAAAATGTTTTTCGGTCGAAGTGACGTGAAAATAATTATTTTTAGTACATTAACAGGTGGGGCATTACAATTTTTATCTAAAAAATATCTTGCAAATCATCCAGAATTGTTAAAAAATTCTAAGTCAAAAACAGACATTCCTCGTGGTGGTGCCATTGCACCTAGCGCTCTAGCTTTAGGACAATTGATACTACATTTTCTTGCAGAAAACGGGCTTACCACTGGTGCATTATCTGGTTTTGGTATTGTAATTAGTAAAATTCCCATAACTTCACTTAGTACAGCTATCCGTAAATCTTCCGTACAAAACATGGGGCATCTAGACAAATATCGATTTGTCATGGGTGATGGAAAAATTATATATATCGACCAATGCGACCAAAACATAAAATATCTGCTTGAGATTCTGGAAGATGAAACTATACCATTTACAGAAAAAAGAGAATTAGCTGAGAAAATATTATCAAAACATTTAAACCTAAATACCATAAATGGACGTCGTAATTTTGTGCTTTGTATTGTTTTTATTTTTTACATGCTATCAATTAACTACAATTCGAATTTTTATATTCTGATGCAAAGTTTGATTAACGCTATTCGAGAAGGTAAAATTTCCAGAGCAATGGCTAGACTTATTGTTAGAAAACTTAAAAAGTACGGTATACTTGTTGATCCTGAATTAGTTGATCTTGTTAAATCTTAATCATGTCAAAAAAAAGTTTAGTAACAGGAACTCTTTTCGAACGTGTATTTTATATTTTTTAATCGAGTAAAACGTTGTTTTTAATAGTTAAAATAGATAAAAGATTTGGTAACAAACATGAACAATTCTCCTAATTATATTAAGATATAAGCGATGCAATTCATGAAGAGGATCGACGGAGACTCGATAATTGATTTTACGTTACATACGTAAAAGTTAAACATGTTATATAGTATTTAGTAACAATCTAGTTTTAATAAATTGTTACTAAATATAAATGAAAGTTACGTTTAGTATTATACCATATTTTCTCGTTAAATTAAATTATTTAAAAGAATAAGGAGTAAGAAACAAAAGCGGAAATTCGTATTGAGTTGTATTTTAGCCTTATCTATTAATTCTTGCAGGGTGAATGCAGATTTATTTGCTGAGGGATTTGCACTAGGCTCTCTTAGCTCTAAACCAGCTATGTCGAGACAGATACCTAAATGTGGAAGATCACATGGTATTTTTTCAAGATTGGCAACATCAGCAGGTAGTAATACTCCGAATAACCATAGCAATGGTTAACATTTTGAGTCATCCCTGAATTGTACATTTACTAAAAAGAAATTGCAGAAAAAATTTAAACATGCGAAAAGATTTGGGGTTTTAGGAAATTGTAACTCAACTACACTTAGCTTATTTCGGGAAAAATTAATAAAACATATGAAATGCCATATTGCTTGTTTCGGACATTATAGGAAACAGCCAGTATATCATTATTATAATCCCAATAATAATTTAAATGTAATCGTAGATTTCAACACTAATAAATTTATTAGTGCTTGGCTATTGTCTCCTGACCAAATCAAACATATGCAACTAGATGGTAATATACAATGATGAATAATTTTGAAGAAAGAAGACGTGAATTAGGGTTAGAATGTGCTATATTAATAGCAGATTTTCATTACTTAATAAATTTAAATTCTTATATTAAATTGATTGAAAATTTTCTAGGTCATAAAATAGATATTGAAGAATTTGACGAAACCTTTTGCGAGATGCGAGATTTAGATTGTGCAAGAGAATGTAAATGGGAAGAGATGCTTTACATTATAGATAACTTAGAATTAAAACAATTTCAAGGTCTTTCATCAGTTATATCAAAATTATTTACTGACCTTGATGTATTCGAACCTAATTCATTATTAAGAGAAGATTACGAAATAGATGAAGAAGAGTTAAGAATTTTTGTAGCAGAAGCATTATCAAAATTGAGAAATTATTGTGATTAAATGTGTGTATTTACTTAGATCTTACATAATTTTTAAACTATGTAAGTTGCATGTAACAGTTTATGTAACAAGAATTACTGGTTATATAAGGCTAAAATGCCTGTTATACAAAAATAATACAATTATCCGTGAGCGTAAAATTATATGGGTTGAAGATAATATCGGTTGTACAGGTAAGTCTAAATTTCAAAAATGGCTTCGTCTTGGTCAGAGAGATATCATAGCACGTAAATTACCAGTTAGTAGTGTTGAGAGGCTTATATCAGCTGTTACAAAGCTAACTCGAGAACAAGAGGTTGACTTGTTAATGATCAATTTGACAAAAACAAAAGGTCAAAATCAATCATTAGAAGATATGTTTGCAGCTATTGAGGATATAAAGGATGGGTTCATAGTGGATACAATGTACGGTAAGTATATTGAGGCTATATTTGAGTCTCCATTAATTCTGGTATTCACAAATGAAAAATTAGATGAACATATTTCAAAATTATCAGCAGATAGATGGTTACGTCTTTATATAAATTCAGATTACTCTATTGAATTTAGAAAAGATAATGTAGATGGGACAATAACCCCTCTTAGTTTGGATAAACTAAATATAAAAAAATAGTGTATGGTTACACTATTTTTAATCAATTAGCAAATTTCATAAATTTCAGCCACTAAATGAACCGCAGAGCCAATAGCAACAGGGTTAGGAGCCGCGATTGATGCGCCAATTGTTGCTATTACTCCGGCACAATGAAAGGCTAATCTTACTGGCGGTGAAGCACAGCAATCTACTACAGTTAAGGTAATATTTTTCGTTAAAATTAATGGATTCGTCGAATTAGTAATGTTGACTCCATCTTTTACTAATTTTAATGCTCGACCACCAGGGAATATATAGGTAGCGGCACTTGAAAATATTTGAAACATATTAACCCCCTGTAATTGTAATTAATATTTTTGCTAATTTAGAATTTCTTAATGGAGATAAACCAATCGCCACTCCAACTAGAATTGATATAGTAGTTTTTGAGACCATAAATGTTTGAAATAATATTTTAATAATTTTAGTTTATAAGAAAACTATAAATATGTCAATAGGATTCATATGTTGCAGTCTAATTAAGTTTTTGTTAGAGTAAAAATAAGAAATGTTGCTCGAGCGGTAACTCGAGCTTGCAATACATTATCGATAACCCTGTCATTCGTCTTTAATAAGGTATTACATTATTATAATATAATATTTTATTTTTGATGTCAATTACTGAAGAAAAAATTATAATTTTTTAAATTATTTCTTGAAAAAGGTTACCTCTTTTTGGTAACCTATTTTAATTATCCAACCCGGATACAAAACACGATTTTCCTTGTGGTTGAGGGTTATAAGTCTAGTGAGGTTACCAAATGACGTTACCTCTATTATATATAAAAAGGGGTAAGGGGGTTTAACGGAAAGACAGCGAAGCGTTCCAAAAAACCCCCGTTCTTATTTCCCTGAATCTTAAAAAGGAGAAAAATAAAATATGCATAAAAATACCAAGTATTGGTCTTTTACCTGGGGGACGACGGTGAGTTAGAAAAAATTACCAAATGAAGTGAAGTTAAAAAAATTTTTAAATAATATTACAGAAATTTGTGTTTTTCAACTGGAATGTGGTAGTTTAAAACACAAAAAACACTACCAAGGTGCTTTCACCTTAGTAGGACCACGTCTTTCAAAAAAACAATTGTTAGAACGATTTCAAGAAATATTTAGTAATGTTAGTGGTCTGACGTTAAGTAAAACTTATGATTCAAAGGCAGCTATGAAATATGCGTCAAAAATAGAGAGTAGAGTAAAAGAACCGTTTTATGTGGGTCAAAAAGAAAATTATACTGAAGAATACGCTAGTATGAATTTAAGACAATGGCAAAAAGAACTCTTTGAATTTATTTTAGTAAATAAAATTATTCTTAAGCTGGCTTGTTCTTTGCCTTTGGCAAAGCTTAAGAATAATCCTTTATTGGATTAGAGAAGGCATTTACATTTAATGAAGAATGGAAATGAAGCAAAATCACAAATCAAACAAAAACAGATCAAAATTATTTGGGGTCGTAATAAATCTTCTGTTATCGGAAAAAGTTGATTGGAAAAATATGTCGACTTTAGAGATAGGCGAAAACCTAAAGCGCATAGGTTTTCTTGACAGGTTTAAACTGACAGAGGCCCTGAATAATTTAGAAATTGTTAATGTTAGTACAAAAATAAGACTACCATAAATAATTTTTTTATATATTTAGTTAGCTTACAGTAACATTGTATCTAACATCGACTCGAATTACAATAGAAAAATTTTTTAAAACAAAATTAGCAAAAATAGTAGTTACTTGTTTGGTGTATGGTTTAGCAAGTGCATTAACTCAAAGAATTTGGAGGTAAAATGCCAACTTCCTTAAAACTAATGCTTTTCTTTTGGCAAGTAGGACTTGTCGATACTTTTAGTCTTATTCAATTTTGTATTAACAGTGGTACGCAGTATGGCGCAATTGTTGTAGCTTCAGCAGCTGGTAATTTTTCTGATATTAGTCCAAAGGTTTTATTTGAACCAATTGATAATGATTAGTAGATTTAACTGTAGGATTTTGAAATTCTAAAAAATCTCGTACTTTAAAAGTAACTTGTCGATAAGGAATTCCACCTAAAGATTCAATTCCAAAATCTAGATGTTGAGCATAAGTTAAAAATTGAAGAAGCATGACAAAACTTCTTGTATCCATTAATACTTCTGATCTGATGTAATCGGAATTCAAGCCAGATTGAATAAATGTCTGTTTCCGAATGAGACGTAACTTAAGAACTAACCAATCAAGCCAAGGAAGTAATTTCAAATATGCTCTGATAAGGTCTTTTAAAGCTCTGTAATAGAAATAAACTAGTTTTAGTTAAATATTTGCCTCAATGAAATTCTGGACTTAAAATGGGCGGGTCTTAATAGTTAAGATAAAAATAAAATAATTTTGAAATTTAAAAAATCCATTTTCAGTAGAAGTATATAATTCGGCTTCATCGAAATTCGTTTCAAAATGCTCGCATTCAAAATACAAGGCCGATAAAAATCCTTTTAATTTTATTTCATTAGGCAACTTCTTTTGGGCCACACTTGTGCCCCAAGTGAATGCCCAATTCTTCGTATTGGTCTAATAAGTGTTCGTTATTAAAGATGTGATCTTTGCACTTTTGAACGTTTTCTTTTTTAAGAGTATTTTTTTCTGCGATTTCAGACACATCTTTATTATCCTTACGGTAATCATTGTATAATTTTTCAGCTAATGTATATTGTAACTCATCTGCACCATCCTTATAAGGATTATTGAAAGTATACGTTTTATCACCTATTTTAACGACCACAACTTTTTTATCTTTCTGATTTTCCAATTCATCCATAATCTGAGAATACTTTTTCTTATTGGCATTCTTTTTTTGTTATAAAATCAGTCATCGATTTTAGCTACAGGTTTTGGATTTGGGTCAGATAAGTTTGAGGACGAATTAACAGCTTCACTTGCCAAACCTGGGTTTCCACCTTGTCTAGGATTAGATCCCCCATTCCCATTGCTGTTTGATGTCCAGTAGGAGTAGGACGTCTTGGCAAAGGCGCTGAAAAGCCCTCTGCAAAAAAATTCCCACTCGTATCTTTAGCTAAAATTACCTTTTTAGCAGTACTTTTTAAAAAGTCAAACTCGTCATTTTGATTTGAAATAGAAGAACTATTTACTATTACTACATTTTCTTGTCGATAAATCGGATGTCGGCAGCGCATTTCATCATAGGAAATTGCACGTACTATCCAAAGAATACTAAACACAATAACGATAAATAAATCATTTTTTCTTTTTGCATATTATTTTGATCTGTTTTTTTTCAAAAACAGACCTTTTTTTGAGGTGAGAAATAAGTTCCTTCTGTCCTTAATTTCAGTGTAGTACAAGGTTTTAATCTAATTAAAAGATTACTCTATGTATTTAAAACTGACAAAAAGATTCTTCAATAGTCTAACCACTAATAGATTTCTAATATTTTCTATACTATTTCGTAGAATCGTATGATCTTACTTTGTCCAATTCTTCGAGGAACGAGTTTATTAGTTTCTTGTACTTTTCCAGATTTAGTAACTAATTGAAATTTATTTTTGATACGATTATCGTGTTGTAATTGATGAAATGATTCAACAATTAGTTTTTTAATGTTTGCTTGTTTTTGTGTAGAAACATTGAATTGGTCTAAAAAGTCTGTTGCATGGAATACCTTTTCTAAACTATTAGTACTCATACACCGAATAATTTGAAGCTTTACTTGCAATTCGTAGTTTGTTTAATAACTAATAAACGAAGAAGGGAAAGAAAATGGATACTGATACCAATACAACTGCTTGGCTATAAAAAATATATAGTAAATATACTTGACTGGCCTACATTTCCGTTAGTTCGGTTTAACGCATAGTAAAATGCACCTAAAATAGATGAGGTAAATAATAAAATTAAAATACTTTTTGAGTAAATACCTAACATAATACATATTATTATTATCTTATAATAAAATGAATTGAATAAAGTTATACAGGTCTAACCCCATAGTTAAACCAAAATCATATATTTAATTTTTCATAAAGAATAAATCCTTCAGAAATGTTTTTAAGATCTAGTTTTGAAGTTTTATATATTTTACCTTAAGACATGTATCTATGATTATATTTTATCAAATCATAGTTTTGCAATAATTCAATTACTTCGATAAAATATTTTTTAATACTAGCTTTCCATTGATTGGAAATCTTAAATGGAATAAATTCGCTTACCCAAAATATTTTTTCAATATTTATAGAACTAAAAACTTGAATAAATTTAAATCGAATTTCAAATTGATATTTATTTAGCTTAATGTTAAAAAAATTAGGAAAATAATAAGGATAACTGTAATAAAATAATTCGTTAACCATCCAAACATTAGCTGTTAAATACTTTTGTTTTTTGTAATTGATAATGATTCTTAGAACTAATTGTAGGATTTTGATAGGTTATAAAATCTCTGACTATAAAAGTAACTTTTCTATCAGAGACTCCATCCCAATCTGCGATTGTATAATCTAGGTTTTGAGCATAATTCAAAAATGGAATCAAATTATTAGAATTATCAATTTGTAAATCAAAATTTTGCTATATAAAAGAATGATCGAAAACTTTTTAAATTGTGACTTTCTTTTTAAAAAACATATTCGTCATTAATGGTTACAAATTTTTAAAAAATATAAAACTTTATACAATTTTACTAATTTGTTGAGTAGGAGAACTAGCTTGCGCATAATATTTTTTTTCCATTCGTCCAGCCAGATAACCTAACCGACCCGCTTTTACTCCTAACTTCATCGCTGAAGCCATCTTTGCTGGCATTTTTGATTGTGCTACTGCTGTATTTAATAAAATTCCATCAGCTCCAAGTTCCATTGCTTGAGTGGCTTCACTTGGTGTTCCTATTCCTGCATCTACGATTACAGGAATCGTGGCATTTTCAATGATAATTTGTATATTTGCTAAATTGTTTAACCCTTGCCCTGATCCAATTGGTGATCCAAGAGGCATTACTGTTGCACAGCCCAAATCTTCTAAGTGTAAAGCTAACATTGGATCAGCATTAATATATGGCAATACAGTGAATCCTTTTTTAACTAAAAATTCAGCTGCTTTTAAGGTTCCAATAGGATCTGGCAATAAATATCTTGGATCAGAAATTACTTCTAATTTTACAAAGAAATTATCTTCTTGTCCCATCTGACATGCTAACTCATGACCTAAAAAAGCCATTCGAATAGCTTCTTCTGCTGTTTGTGAACCTGCAGTATTTGGTAATAACCATAATTTTTGCCAATTTAAATCACTTAGAAAACTTGTTGTATCATTTTTTAAATCCATTGGTAACCGTCGAACTGCAACTGTTACAATTTCACACTCACTAGTCTCAATACTAGAAATAGCATCAATTGGCGTTTTATATTTTCCGGTTCCTAACATTAATCGTGAATTAAAAAATTTTTCTCCAATTTTTAGTCTATCCAAGTTTTTATTCATATATTTAAAATTATAAAAATACTCCCCAGGTAGGACTTGAACCTACGACCAATCGGTTAACAGCCGATTGCTCTACCACTGAGCTACTGAGGATATATTTATCTATATATATAATTATAACATAGGGCTTAGTAGATTACAACCTTTTAACTAATTGCATCGTCGCTACAAATTCTTTAAATAATTTTCATCGAGAAAATTATTTAAAGAAAATCGATTATTAAGATAAACAAATTCGATAGAAAATTCCAGGAGCTAAATCAATTTCTGCTAATAAGTCAAAAATTGGTACTTCTGGCTCGTAATAAATTTCTAAAATTCGTTTATGAACACGGATCTCAAAATGTTCTCGTGAATCTTTATCAACATGAGGTGACCGTAAAACACAATAAATTCGTTTTGCAGTTGGTAATGTAATCATTCCAATTGAATTCAATGAAGTATTACCTAATGTTTCAACAATTTTCTGACACGAAGAGACTAAAAGCTCAGCATTAAAGGATTCTAATCTAACACGAATTTTTGCATTCGTTTTCATTTTCATAAAACCTTTTAATTATTTAACAATTTTAGAAACGACACCTGCACCAATGGTACGCCCACCTTCACGAATTGCGAATCTCATACCTTCTTCAATCGCAACAGGATAAATTAATTCAGCTGTCATTTTAATCCGATCACCTGGCATTACCATTTCAACAATAGATCCATCATCTGCAGTAAATTGAGTGATTGCACCGGTTACATCAGTTGTTCGAACATAAAATTGAGGACGATAGCCTGTGAAAAATGGTGTATGACGCCCGCCTTCATCCTTCGTCAAAACATAAACTTCTGATTCAAAATTTGTATGAGGAGTAATAGTACCCGGTTTTGCTAATACCATACCACGTTCAATGTTTTCACGATCAACACCACGTAATAGAATACCAACGTTATCACCAGCAAACCCTTCGTCTAATGTTTTTTGGAACATTTCAATACCAGTAATGGTTGTTGTTTGTGTTTCAGTAATACCAACAATTTCAATGTTATCACCAACTTTTACGATTCCTCGTTCGATTCGACCAGTAGCAACAGTACCACGACCTGTAATTGAGAAAACATCTTCAATTGCCATTAAAAATGTTTTTTCAGTATCACGTTCTGGTGTTGGAATATATTCATCAACTGCAGCCATTAAAGCAAAGATTTTATCAACCCATTGATTATCACCACGCTTAATAGCTGGGTTTGCAGTAATTGCTTCAATTGCTTGTAAAGCCGACCCAGGACAAATTGGAATATCATCCCCTGGGAAATCATATGCTGATAATAACTCGCGAACTTCTAATTCAACTAATTCTAATAATTCATCATCATCAACCTGATCTTGTTTATTTAAAAAAACTACGATATCTGGTACACCAACTTGTTTTGATAATAAAATATGCTCACGTGTTTGTGGCATTGGGCCATCTGCTGCTGATACGACTAAAATTGCTCCATCCATTTGTGCAGCACCAGTGATCATATTTTTTACATAATCTGCGTGCCCAGGACAATCTACGTGTGCATAATGACGATTCGCTGTTTCATATTCAACGTGTGCAGTATTAATTGTAATACCACGTGCACGTTCTTCTGGTGCTCCATCAATGTCAGAATAATCTTTAATCGTTGATCCGCCCTCTAATGATAAAGTTGCAGTAATAGCAGCTGTTAAAGTTGTTTTTCCATGATCAACGTGTCCAATAGTACCAATGTTAACATGTGGTTTTGTACGTTCAAATTTCTCACGTGCCATTATATAATTCCTTTAGATTCTTAAATATTATAACTCAATTTTCAGCTTTTAGCGAGACATTTTATTTTATATAAAATTAATATCTAAAATGAGCGAAAGCTTTATTAGCTTCAGCCATTTTATGAGTTTCTTCTCTTTTTTTAATAGTATTACCAATTTCGTTAGCTGTATCAATAATTTCATTAGCTAATTTTATTGACATACTTCGACCCACTCTCTGTTTAGAATATTGAATTATCCATCGTACTGATAAATTTGTAGCCCGAAAACCACTAACTTCAATTGGAACTTGATATGTAGAACCCCCAACTCTCCTTGCTTTAACTTCGACAACGGGGCTACCTTTGCAAATGGCTTTTTCAAAAATAGCTAAGGGATCTTCGTTTGTTTTTTGTTTTATAATTTCAAATGCTTCATATACAATTTTTTTTGCAATAGTCTTTTTACCAGATTTTAAAATTCGCGTAATAAGTAAACTTACTAGATAACTATTATATATAGAATCTGGTTGAGGTAAACGTTTTTTTGAAATATTTCGACGTGACATAATTTTAGTTGATAAATATTTTCTCTAAATTAAATGTTAATAAATTAATTCTTTAACCTTTTGGTTTTTTTACACCATATTTTGAACGGCCTTGAGTTCGATCCTTTACTCCTCCAGTATCTAAAGTACCTCGAATAATATGATACCTCACACCGGGTAAATCTTTTACTCGACCACCTCGAATTAAAACTACTGAATGTTCCTGTAAATTATGGCCAATTCCTGGAATATATGCAGTAACTTCAAACCCTGATGTTAAACGAACTCGAGCTACTTTTCGAAGAGCTGAATTCGGTTTTTTCGGGGTTTCTGTATACACGCGAGTACAAACACCCCGTCTTTGTGGACAATTTAGTAATGCTGGTGATTTTGTTTTCTTTTTAATCTGAATACGTCTTGAACGAACTAGTTGTTGTATAGTTGGCATAAAATTTTAAAATTATCTTTTATAAGTTATTAATCTGTTGAATTTAAACCATATTTTTTCATAAAGCGTTCAACACGACCTTCACTATCAATTATAAGTTGAGATTTTGAATAAAATGGATGGTTTGCTAACCACATGTCAACTTGTAGTTCTTTTTTGGTTGAACTTGTTATACAAAGTGCTTTTCCATCACATAAAACAATGGTATCATTAAACCATTTAGGATGTAGATTAGATTTTGGCATGTTTTTATTTAAATAAAAATTAACGTTTTGAGTATTGTGGAGCTTTTCTTGCTTTTCGTAACCCATATTTTTTACGTTCTTTAATACGTGCATCACGTGTTAAAAAACCAAATGGTTTTAAAAGCGTTCGATTCTTGTTATCAATTTTACATAATTGTCTTGCAACTCCTAATTGAATAGCTTGTGCTTGACCAGTCAACCCCCCACCTTTAACTAAAGTTACAATATCAAATTGTTTTTCTAATTTTAGTTCCTTTAAAGGAGCCCAGATAAGATTTAAATAATTTTCATTATACTGCAAATATTTATTTCCTGAGACTTTATTAACAATTAAATTTCCTTTTCCAGGAATTAAAAAAACGCGTGCAACGGCTTCTTTACGCTTTCCGAGACCAATATTATCTTTTTGAAAAATTAATTTTGACATATGTATTATATAATGTGTTAGTTTTTGGAATCAATCGTTTAATTTTTTTATCTTAATGCTGTTGTAGAAATTCTTAACATCAATTTGAATAGGATTTTGCGCTTGATGAAGATGATTTTGATCATTATAGATTTTTAGTCGTTTCATTAATCTTTTAGTTTCTGTTTTTGATAACATTCGTTTTACAGCTCGTTTAATTGTTAATTCTGGTAAACAATCCGAGACATTCTTAATTTTTAATGAACGACCTGGGCGTCCTGGATTATAAACTAGATAGTGTTTACTATCTTCGTTTATTACAATAAGTTCAGCATTTATTAAAATAATGTAATCACCAGTATCAACTGCAGGATGATATTGTGGTTTTATTTTACCTTTTAATAAATTTGTAATTAATGTTGCAAGTCTACCTAAACTTTGCCCTTTACAATCAATAAGAAACCAATTACGATTCTTATAGGTTTGAGTTGGCAAAAATGTTTTATTTAATGAATTCATAATTTTTTATTTAAATTTAATAAATAAGATTCTTATTTACTTTAAAATAATTCCCAGTTTATTTTTTAATGTAGAAAAAACTTCATCTGCCGATTTTCGTCCAAAATTTTTAAGCTCTTGTAATTTTTCGGGTGAATAGTGTAATAAATCACCTACCGTATTTATTTGAGCTTTCTTTAAACAATTATAAGCCCGAACAGATAATTGTAATTCTTCAATTGCAATATTTGTATAGGGTTCGATACTAATCGAACGAATTTTTGGTTTTAACTCAGTTTTTTTTTCGTTATTCTTTTCTTCAACTAGAAAACTAAAAAGATCAATGGTAAGTTGTGCTGCAGATTTTAAAGCTTCATTTGGTGAAATACTTCCATTTGTCCAAATATCTAAAAAGATTCTTTCGCTTATATTATTATTATCATAAATATTTTCAATTTTAAAATCAACTTTTTCAACTGGCATGAAAATTGTGTCTAATTGTAAATAATTTTCATTTTCTTCTAAAAAAGTCTGGGAAGCTAATTTATAACCTGTTCCATATTCGAATTTAAACTCAATTTCCAGAATATTTGATGTAGAAATTGTCATAATATAATGGTTAGGATTAACAATTTCTAGATTTGATGGTAATTGAATTAAATCAGCTGTAATAACTGCTGGTCCTTGAATCTTTAATCGACCAAATTCTGGAGTTCGATTTTTACTTTTAAGAATAATTCCTTTAAGATTTAATAGTATTTCTAAGATATCTTCACGAACACCAGGAAGAATAGAGAATTCATGGCTTACCCCAGCAATTCGAACAGCAGAAATTGCAACTCCCCCTAAATCATTTAATAATACCCGACGTAATTGATTTCCAATTGTTATTCCTTGCCCAGGTTTTAAAGAGTGAATTAAAAATTGTCCATGACAAGAACCTGATTCAATTTGTTCTGACTTAAGGCATGTAATAGAAATATTAGTCATAATTTAATGTAGTAGAAATAAAACCCCTAAACCCGACGACGTTTTGGTGGTCGGCAACCGTTATGTGGGACAGCTGTTATATCTTGAATTGATGTTATTTCAAACCCAGCACCTTCAATTGCTCGAATAGCAGTTTCACGGCCAGATCCTTGGCCTTTTACTAAAATTTCGACATTCTTCATTCCAGTACTTAATGCGTCAAGTGCTGCTTTTTCAGCAGCGGTTTGAGCAGCAAATGGAGTACTTTTTCGTGCACCTTTAAACCCCGAACTTCCAGCTGAAGCCCAAGAAATTGTATCACCCATTAAATTTGTAATTGTAACAATCGTATTATTAAAAGTTGATTGAATATGAACCACACCAGTTGTAAAACTATTTCTATTTTTTTTACTTGTTGATTTTCTTCTTGTCTGTGCCATATAAAAATTTCAAATAAATTTATTTTTTCTTACCAGTGACAGTTTTTTTTGCGCCACGTCGACTACGCGCATTTGTTCGGGTTCTTTGACCACGAACAGGTAAACTATTTCTATGTCGTTTTCCTCTGTGACAATTAATTTCATTTAAACGTTTAATATTTAATCCATTAAACCGTCTTAAATCACCTTCTAATTTTAAATCAATATTTTCTAAAGTTTGTCTTAATCCAACTGTTTGTTCAGTTGTTAAATCATAAACTCTTGTTTCTGCTGTAATATTTGCTTGTGCAATAATTTCTTTTGCAGATGTTAAACCAATACCATGGATATAAGTAAGAGCATATGCAATTTTTTTATTTCGAGGTAAATCAACACCAACTAATCTTACCATTTGTAAACTCCTTTAAATTCTATTATCCTTGACGTTGTTTATGTTTTGGATTTTGACAGATTACCATAATTCTACCATGTCGTTTAATGACACGACATTTATCACACATTTTTTTTACTGAAGGACGAACTTTCATTTTTAAATTTTTTAAATAATATTATTGGTACTTATTGTTATAAACGTTTGAATAATAAATGTTATCAATTTCACGAATTAAATCTAAAATTACACCAGCTAAAATTAGTAATGAGGTTGTACTTAAGCCAGTTAACCCTGTAATGTTTAAGGTTGATTCAATAAAGTTTGGAACCACAGTTAAAATTGCAAGCATAGTTGCACCAATTAAGGTAATTCTTTTTATAATCTGTTTTAGATAAAAATTTGTTTGTAATCCAGGTCTTATCCCTGGGATTGTAACTGACATTTTTTGAAGCTGATCTGAAATATCCTTTGGATTTAAAACAATGGATGAATAAAAAGAACTAAATGCTAAAATCAACCAAAAATACCCTAGCCAATATATAAACTTAAACGATTGTAAAAAAGTCAACCACTGAAATATTCCTGAATTTATAATGTAATTTGGTATTACCAAAATTGCAGTTGTCAAAATAATTGGCATAACACCTGCTTGATTAAATCGTAATGGAAGATAATTATTAACCGAATCTTGTGTAGAAAATTGATTTAGTTGTTTTGATGAAATTAATGGAATTTTACGAATCCCTTGTTGTAAAAGTACAATTCCATATAAAGATGCAAAAATTAGTAGAGTAACACTAATAATCGAACCAATAGTTAAGTTATTACTATTTTCAATTACTAATTTATTCAATAAATTTGGTAGATTAGAAATAATATTAGTATAAATAAGTATTGAGGCACCATTTCCAAGACCATAATCTGTAATTAATTCACTTAACCATAAAACAATCATAGCACCAGTTGTTAACCAAAGAATAATTTCGATCGCTAACAGATAATTCCAATCAAATAGAACTTGTCGTAAATATACAGTGATCCCAAGACTCTGAATAACAGCCCAAACTAACGTTATTAAACGAGTTAATCGACTAATTTTTCGACGGCCCTCAAAATCTCCATCCTTTTGTAATTTTGCTAACTTTGGAGAAAATCCAAGAAGTAATTGTATAAAGATAGTTGCATTTATGTATGGAAAAATATTTAAGGTAAATAACCCAATTACGAATGTATTATCCCCAGAAAAAGTACTTATTAAATTCTTAGTAATTGAATGACGTTGTATATAAAAGGCTAAATCATTTTGATTTATTCCTGGAACTGGAAGGAAAGTTCCGGCGCGAATTAATAATACTATTACAAGACTAAATAGTAGCCGTGTAGATAAAATTCCTCTCATTTCTTTAGTAATTTTCACGATTCTCTTTTTTGCTTAATTTATTTTAAAGTTAAATTACGTTTTTTAACTATTTGTGATTTGGTAGTTAAATTTTGTAACGCATTAATGGAAGCACGGGCATTATTTAAAAGATTATTTGAACCAAGTTGTTTAGCAATTACATTTTTGACACCTGCAACTTCTAAAACAATTCGGACCGCTCCCCCAGCAATTACACCTGAACCTTCGATTGATGGTCGTAAAATTATTTTGCAAGCTCCAAATCTTCCACTAACATTATGTGGAATACTTAAAGCTTTAGTAAGTGGTAATTCAATTAAATTTTTACGGCCATCTGTTTTTGCTTTTTTAAATGCATTAACAACATCAGCCGCTTTCGCAACCCCAACCCCAACTTTTCCATTTTCATCCCCAACTACAACAACAGCCCTAAAACTTAACTTTTTACCACCTTTCGTTACTTTGGAAACACGGCTAATCTTAATTAAACGTTCAACTAATTTTTGTTCATTGTTATTAATAGTCCGTCGAGAATTTCTTTTTTTATTTATTTTTTTTAAATCATTAGTCATAAAAGGTATTTAATTGAGTTATTTATTTACAAATGATGATTTTCCAAAATAAGTTATTTAATAACTTAAAATTGTAAACCACCAGAACGGGCACCATCAGCTAATGCTTTAATCCGACCATGGTACAAATATGGCCCACGATCAAAAATAATTTTCGTGATATTTTTTTGTAAGCTAAATTCAGCTAATTTCTCTCCCATAAGACGTGATGCATCACACGTTTTACCATTAGATAAATTTAACTTAATCGATCGATCTAATGTTGAACATGCTAATAAGGTTGTTGAATTTGTATCATTAATAATTTGTGCATAAATATGTTGATTAGAACGATATACGGATAAACGAGGTCGTTCAAAGGTGCCTTTGGTATTTCCACGTAAACCTTCACGTTTTAATTTTTTATATTTATTCGGTTTTAATCTCTTATTTTTATTTTTTAATTTTAATAAAGCTCGTTTTGATAATTTCATAATTTTAATTTTCTAAGACTATAATTCTATGTTAATTTACCTAAAAGCTATCAATTTATTTCAAAATTCTAAACCGTAAGAATTTATTTACCTGCTTTTCCAGCTTTTCGTAAAATTTGTTCATTTTTATACAAAATACCTTTACCTTTATAAGGTTCTGGTCGTCGCCATGCCCGAATATTTGCAGCGAATAAACCTAATAATTCTTTATCACATGACTCTAAATTTATTATCGTATTTTGAACTACTTCAACAGAAATCAATTCAGGGATTTCAATATTAACTGGGTGACTATATCCAAGATTTAAGACAATCTCCTTTCCTTGAACTATAGCACGGTATCCGACACCTTTTAAAATTAACGTTAATTTAAATTGTTCTGAAACTCCAATTACCATATTATTGATTAACGTTCGATATAAACCATGCAATGATCTTAGACTTCGAATTTCATTTTTTAAACTCACACTAAGAATATTATCGTTTTGCTGAATTAAAATTGTTTCAGGAATTTTAGTTTCTAATGTTCCAAATTTTCCTTTAATAATAATTTTTGCATCATTATAATTGACTTCAACACTATTTGGAATAGTTATTGGTAATTTTCCGATACGTGACATTTTAGAAACTCCTTATTTACCAAATATAACATAAAACTTCACCACCAATACCTAATTCTTTTGCTTTTAGATTTGTCATAATACCTTTAGAAGTTGACATAACTGCAATTCCTAAATTATCTAAAACTTTTGGTAAATTATTGGACTTACTGTAAACACGTAATCCTGGTTTACTAATGCGTCTAATTTTAGAAATTACTGGTTTACGTGATTTTCCAATATATTTTAATGAAAGCAATAAATATTGCTTATTATCTTCTTGATAATTATTAAAATCTTCAATAAATCCTTCTTCTCTTAAAATGGCTGCAATCGCTATTGATATTTTTGTAACCGGAATTTGAACAATCTGGTGTTTTACCATATTAGCATTTCTAATTCGTGTTAACATATCAGCAATAGTATCAGTTACCACAATTCTCTCCTTATCTATTTTTTAATTATTCTTGTGACCAACGTTTTCGTTTTAAATGTTTTTTTCGATCCCAAACTTGATTAACTTCGGTGAAGGATAAATATTTTTCATAATAGCCGCAATCATTCAATGGAAATCTTAAAAATTTAAATAAAATCATTCCATTTAAAATTTTGTCGATTGGTTTAGCTTTATATTTTGGTGACGAATGTTCTAAAACAATATTAATTGTTACCCCTTGTGTTTGATCTACTTCATCATAATCTACTTCAGGAAAAATTAATTGTTCTTTTAATCCAAATGTATAGTTTCCTGCTTTATCAAAACTTCGTAAGGATAAACCACGAAAATCTCTAATCTGAGCAAATGTGAAAAATAATAATTTAGTTAAAAATGCATACATTTTCTCACCACGTAACGTTACACTTAAACCTAATTCCATATTTTCACGAATTTTAAAACCAGCGATAGCTTTTTTTGCTCTTGTAATCATTGGTTTTTGTCCAGTAATTTTTTCAAATTCCTCAATATTTTTTTTCAAAATATTGGTATTTTGGGCTGCTAATCCTAACCCACGGTTGATAATGATTTTTTTCAATTTTGGAACAGTATGTGGATTGCGATAACGAGAAGGGCTATTTTTTACTAAAATAGGTCTGATTCCTTCTTCATATTCTTGTTTAATATCATCAAGCAAATTATAAATGTCAGCAATTTCTTCGAATGAATGTTGATTTAGCATAGTAAGATAAAGATTTTTTAATTTAGTTTCACATTTGAATGATGAATTGGTGCTTCAAATTGCTTAATTTCACCAATTTCATTTTCAGTTTTTGGTTTCATATGTTTAAATTTAAAATTGATTCCTTGAACTGTAACTTTTCCAGTTTGTTTATCCACTTTGATAATCTCACCTATATCATTTTTATAAAATCCCGAGATGACCTTAACTTGATCACCCACTTTTACATGTATTTTTTGTTTCATTTATAAAACCTCCGGTGCCAATGATACAATTTTAGAAAAATTCTTATCACGAATTTCACGTGCTACAGGACCAAAAACCCTTGTTCCTCTTGGGTTATTATCTGTATTCACAATAACTACTGCATTATCATCAAATCGAATATACATTCCATCTTGACGACGAATAACTTTTTTCGTTCTTACCACAATCGCTTTCACAATATCAGAACGTTTAATTGGCATATTAGGAATAGACTCTTTAACAACTGCAATAATGGTATCACCAATTTTTGCATATTTTTTATTTCCACCTAAAATTCGAATACACATTACTTTTTTAGCACCCGTATTATCAGCTACTGTTAGAATTGTTTGAGGATAAATCATAAAATAATTTTTAACTTATTAACGAAGATTTTGAAAGAACTTCAACTAACTTCCAGCATTTTCTTTTACTTAATGGTCGACATTCATGAAGTAAAACTTGATCACCAATATTGGATTGTTCAGATTCATCATGAGCTAAATATTTGTTAGTTTTTACTAGTGTTTTAGAATAAATTGGATGAGAATATCGATTTTCAACTTTAACTACAATTGTTTTATCCATTTTATTACTAATTACAATACCAATCTGTTGTTTTACTGGCATTTTTAGACTCCTTAATTTGTAATTATTTATTTATTTTTTCTTGTGGCTCAAAATTTTCTAATTGTATTGTTAACAACGTTTTTAACTGAGCCAAACGATGTTTCGTATGTTTTATATCATGTGATTTAAAATTTTGACGTGTTGCTTTTTTAAACCGTAAATTGAATAATTGGTTTTCTGTTTCAATAATAGCTTCAGAAATCTCGGTATTTGAAAGAGAACGGATATCAGTAAATTGAGGCAAACTCATTTTTTAACTAGCTTTATTAATAAATTTTGTTTTTAATGGTAACTTATATGAAGCTAAACTTAATGCGGATTTAGCTATTTCTTCGGGGACTGAGCTAATTTCAAAGATAATGGTTCCAGGTTTTACAACGGCTACCCAATAGTCAACTGCCCCTTTTCCAGAACCCATTCGTGATTCAGCTGCTCGAGCGGTAACAGTTTTATCAGGAAAAATACGAATCCATAATTTTGCACCACGTTTTGTATAGCGAGTAATAGTTCTTCGTGCTGCTTCAATTTGGCGTGATGTAATCCAATTTGGTTCTAAGGCTTGTAACGCAAAGTTACCAAAGCAGATTTGATTACCACGTGTTGCTTTACCGCGCATACGCCCTCGGTGGTATTTTCGATATTTTGTTCTTTTTGGACTTAGCATAATAAATTAATATAATTAGAATATAGATTTTGTAATTAATACGACTTATTTAGTTAAAATTTCACTTTTAAATAGCCAAATTTTAATTCCTAAAACTCCATAGATCGTATTAGCTTCAGTGGTCGCATAATCAATATCAGCACGTAATGTTTGTAATGGAACACGGCCTTCTCGAATCCATTCACTACGAGCCATTTCTGCTCCATTCAATCGACCTGAAACTTGAATTTTAATTCCATTGACATTTTGTTTTTGTGAACGTTGTAGAGCTTCACGCATAGCACGTTTAAACGCAACACGTTTCTCTAATTGTTCTGCAATCAATTCACTCAAAAGTTTTGCATCTAAATCAACGTTTTCAATCTCAAAAACTTTAATTGTAATTTGACGACTTACTGGCAATAATTTTTTAATGTCAATTAAGATTTTTTTAAGCCCGTTTCCTAGTTCTCCAACTAATATTCCTGGTTTTCCAGTTTTAATATTTAATTGAATTTGATCATTTAAACTATTCCGACAGATTTGAATATTTGAAATATTATTTACTTTTGAAATGGTATTAATATAAGTGCGAATTTTATCATCTTCTTCTAAAACATTTGCATACTGATTTAAATTTGCATACCAAGTCGATTTATGTTCTTGTGTAATACCCAATCTAAACCCTAAAGGGTGTGTTTTTTGACCCATTTAATTAATCCTTTTACTTTAATTATTTAATTGCTTTCTTTCATAACAACCGTAATATGACAAGTTGGTTTCAAAATTTTATATGCCCGACCTTGAGCACGTGGTCGAATTCGTTTTAATTTTGGTCCTTCATTGGCAAAAATCTGATCAATAATTAACTTTTTCTTATCTAACCCATAATTATGTTTCGCATTTGCTGCTCCTGAATGAATGACTTGCCAAATAGGCCCACCAGCATCATAAGGTAAGAATTCTAAAATCATTAATGCTTCTTGATATGATCGCCCTCGAATTTGATCGATTACTCGTCGTATCTTATGGGGTGACATTCGAATGTATTTCGCTACTGCTTTAACTGATTGCGAATTTGTCATAGGTAATTTTTTTTAAGATTTACTTTTGATTAATAAAAACTAGTTTTCAATGAATAGTGCAGACTTTACCATAACGATTCTTGTTTTTTAATTGGAACTTTAGTTCGATATAAAAGTTTAATCGTTATATAACTAATAGATGTAGAATTCGCAGTATTTTGAATTAAAAATTTATTTTTTGTTTTGGTTTCATTAATATAAATTTCATGAATCCAAATATCAAAAAAATTAATTGAAAGATTGTTTTGTAAGGCAAGAACAGACGAATATACTATATTTAATAAATTATCTTGTTCAAATAAATTTGATTTTAATAAGTATAAAATATCATCAACCGCATAATATAAATATTTATTTTGAAAACTATTTAATAAAAGTTTTGCAACCTTTGATAATTTCTTTTCATATCTTATTTGGAAAGTTTTTATAGTAACTTCATTTTGAGTTGGATATAAAAATGGTTTTCCATCGCTTCGATTATTTAACTTCTGTTTTTTTGTCAATGACACTTCTTCATTACATTTACAGCGATTTTCGTATAAAACTTGGTTCATCAATTTAAGTTATATTAGCGTTTTCCTTTTCTATCTGTTTTAACATGAGTTTTAAAATTTCGTGTTGATACAAATTCTCCCAATTTATGACCGACGAACTGGTCAGAAATAAAGATAGGAACATGTTGCTTACCATTATGAACCGCAATTGTAAGCCCAACCATATTTGGTAAAATGGTTGATGATCTAGACCAAGTGGTAATTATATCTTTTTTACTAGCTTGATTCATTTTATTAATTTTTTTTAATAAATGATAAGCAACAAACGGACTTTTCTTTAATGATCTTGTCATTTTTTAAAATGTTTTTGTTAATCTGATTAAATAATTAGTTAGTTACGTCGGCGAAGAATATAAGCATCGCTTAATTGTTTACGTTTTCGCGTTTTCATACCTAAAGCAGGTTTTCCCCAAGGGGTTAATGGCCGAGTGCGACCAATTGGTGCTCGTCCTTCACCACCTCCATGTGGGTGATCACATGGATTCATAACTGACCCTCGAACAGTTGGACGTTTTCCTAACCAACGAGTTCGACCAGCTTTTCCACTTTGGATTAAAAAAGCATCATTATTACTTATTTCACCAATTGTTGCTAAACATTCTTGTCGAATTAATCGTATTTCTTTTGACGGTAATCGTAAAGTAACATAATTTCCTTCTTTAGCTAAAACTTTTGCTGATGTTCCAGCTGCTCGTACAAGTTGTCCTCCTTTATTTGGTATAAGTTCAATATTGTGAATCGAACTTCCTAATGGAATCTCAGCTAATGGTAAAGTATTTCCAATTGTTAAAGGTGAATCAGAACCTGATAAAATAATATCGCCAACATTTAAATTTTTGGGATGTAAAATATAACGTTTTTCACCATCTTTATAATGAATTAATGCAATTCGTGCGTTACGGTTTGGGTCGTATTGAATTGATGCAACAATTCCTTCAACTCCATATTTATTTCGCTTAAAATCGATTATTCTATAACGTCTCTTATGACCACCACCTCTATGTCGGATCGTAATAACTCCACGATTATTGCGTCCTTTATTTCTATGATTTTTTTTAATTAAACTTTTTTCTGGTTTTGACTTCGTAATTTCATTAAAACCTGAAAGTGCTCGATTTCGTGTACCTGGCGTATATGATTTATAAAGACGGATACTCATAAATAGTATTGTTTTTTATTAATTTTCAGTAAATAGATTTATTACGTCACCTTCTGCTAAACGTACAATTGCTTTTTTATATTGTGGTTTCCATCCAATATATTTTCCAACTCGTTTTTGTTTACGAGGAAGATGACAGGTATTGATTCGAATAACTTTTACATTAAATAAATATTCAATTGTCGCTTTAATTACAGGTTTGTTTGAAGACCGGTCCACAATAAAACTATATTGATTATTTTCTAAAAGTCTTGTAGCTTTATCGGTAATAATTGGATATTTAATGATCTGTGAATTATTACTAGGGAAATCTGAAGAATTAATCACAATAAATCTCCTTTATATCATTTATTGCTAATGGCGTTAATATAATTTGTTTTGCTTTCAATAAACTAAATGTATTTAAATTGGATGCTAAAATTAATTCTATATTTTTAATATTTTGTGTCGATAATTTTAACGAAGCAGTTTTGTTTGAAACAACAATTAAAATTTTTTGATCTAGACTAATATGACAGTCATTACAAATTTTTAAAAAGTTTTTTGTTTTTGTTTCTAGTAATTTATTTTCTAGATCTTTAATAATTAAAATATTTTTTTTCTTATTGTACAGTAAAGTTTGTAAAGCTAATCGCCGTTCTTTTTTATTTAATTTTAATGAAATTGTCTTTGTCTTTGGGCCAAAGATTACCCCACCACCTTTCCATAAGGGCGAACGATTTGAACCGGCTCGAGCTCGTCCAGTACCTTTTTGCTGCCAAGGTTTTCGGCCACCCCCACGTACTTCACTACGTGTTTTCGTTCCAACAGTTCTTTGACGTTTTGCTGTTGAATGTCGTACAAAATCTTTATGAATAAGATAATTACCAGATTTATCTAGAATATTAAGTTTTAGTTCTTGTTCAGAACTTACTTGCTTCCCTGTTATATCAACTTGAGTATATTTTATAAATTTTTGAACGGTCATACTTGATTTTAATAATATTCAGTTTTTTAATTTAATCTATTTATTTAGATGAAACAATACTTAATAAGTTTCCTGGTTTTCCTGGCACTGAACCTTTTACAACTAAGATATTTTCTTGTAGATTAAATTGAATCACTTTAAGTTTTTTAACAGTTGTAATTTTATTTCCTAATTGTCCTGCCATTTTTTTACCTGGTAAAACGCGACCAGGGGTTGTTCCCATACCAATTGAACCAGGTGCACGATGATTTTTTGATCCGTGTGTCATTGGTCCGCGAGTAAAATTATGCCGTTTTTGTAATCCTGCAAATCCTTTACCAATTGTTTTTCCTTGAATATTTACAAGTTGTCCCAGTGAAAGTTTATCAACAGTTAAAACTTGCCCAATTTCAAAATCATGGTTTTTTACAACTCGAAATTCTTTTAAATATTTTAATGGTTGAATATTAGATTTTTGTAAATGTCCTAATTGCGGCTGGTTTAACGACTTACTTAAAATATTTTTATAACCTATTTGTATTCCATCATAACCATCTTTTGCAATTGTTTTAATTTGTGTTATTACACAAGGTCCAACCTTTAAAATTGTAACAGGAATAATATTACCAGATTCGTCAAAAATTTGCGTCATGCCAATTTTATTACCTAATAAACCTACATCCATAATAGTCCTCCAAATATTTTCTTTTGAAAATCGACAACATCATTAATAATACTTAGGGTTTTATAAACTAACTATCAAATTAGTAAATTAAATAAATACTCTAAAGAAATTGAAAAAGTTTGTCTAGATAAGTAATATTAACACTGTTATTATATATTTATAAGTATATGCGTTAATTAGGTGAAATAAATTATTTCAAAGTATTTTATAATTTAGATTAATAGAAAATATAATCATTCAAATTATAAAATGGCAAAAGTTGTAGGAATTGATTTAGGAACGACAAACTCTGTAGTAGCCGCAATTGAAGGCGGTCAACCAAGTGTAATTATAAATGCCGAAGGTTTACGAACAACACCTTCAATTGTTGCGTATACAAAAAAACAAGAATTATTAGTTGGTCAAATTGCAAAACGTCAAGCTGTTATTAATCCAGAAAATACATTTTTTTCTGTTAAACGTTTTATTGGTTCAAAAGAAACTGAAATAAAATCAGAGGCGAAACAGTTACCATATAAAATTACAAAAGATTCAAATGATAATATTAAAATTAAATGTCCGGCTCTAACGAAGGATTTTAGTCCTGAAGAAATTTCTGCTCAAGTATTACGAAAATTAATTAATGATGCAACAAGTTATTTAAGTCAAGAAGTAACTCAAGCTGTTATTACAGTCCCTGCTTATTTTAATGATTCTCAACGTCAGGCAACAATGGATGCTGGAAAGATTGCCGGAATCGAAGTGTTACGAATTATTAATGAACCGACAGCAGCCTCACTAGCTTATGGCTTAGATAAAAAACAAAATGAAACCATTTTAGTTTTTGATTTAGGTGGAGGTACCTTCGATGTTTCAATTTTAGAAGTTGGTGATGGGATTTTTGAAGTTTTAGCTACAGCTGGAGATACAAACTTAGGTGGCGATGATTTTGATAAAGTTTTAGTAAACTGGTTAATGGCTGATTTTAAAGAACAAGAAGGGATTGATTTAGTTAATGATATACAAGCATTACAAAGGTTAACAGAAGCTGCTGAAAAGGCTAAAATGGAATTATCCACGGTCGAAAAAACTAATATCTCATTACCATTTATTACTGCAGATCCAACTGGTCCAAAACATATTGATAAAGAATTGACGCGTGAAGTTTTTGAAACTTTATGTAGTAATTTAATTGCACGCTGTCGAATTCCAGTTGAAAAAGCTTTAAACGATGCTCGACTTGATAAAACAGATATTAATGAGATTGTGTTAGTGGGGGGTTCTACTCGTATCCCTGCAATTCAAGAATTAGTTGAATCATTAACTAATAAAAAGCCTAATCAATCAGTAAACCCAGATGAAGTTGTAGCGATTGGCGCTGCTATCCAAGCAGGGATTTTAGCTGGTGAAATTAAAGATATCTTATTATTAGATGTTACACCATTATCGTTAGGAGTTGAAACACTAGGGGGTGTTATGACGAAAATTATTGCTCGAAATACAACAATCCCAGTGAAAAAATCCGAAATGTTTTCTACAGCAGTTGATAATCAAACGAATGTTGAAATTCATATTTTGCAAGGTGAACGTGAATTAGTTGCTGGTAATAAAAGTCTTGGAAATTTTAGACTTGATGGTATTCCAGCCGCTGAACGTGGGATTCCACAAATTGAAGTAACCTTTGATATTGATGTAGATGGGATTTTATCAGTAAAAGCAAAAGAGAAAGAAACTGGGATTGAACAATCAGTTACTATTCAAGGAGCTTCGAATTTAAATGAAAACGAAGTTGAAATAATGTTAGAAGATGCAGAAAAATTTGCAAGCCTCGATAAAGAAAAACGTGAAACTATTGATTTAAAAAATCAAGCGGAGACTTTATGTTTAGAAGCTGAGAAAGAAATAAGTTTATTAAAAGATAGTATTTCAATAGATAACAAAGAACGTATTACAAAATTAGTTCTAGAAATTCGCGATACAATTCAAACTGAGGATTTGACTGCATTAAAATCGTCCGTTGAAAATTTAAAAGAAGCAATGCGTGAATTAGTTACAGCAAAAGTTGATAATGAATCTAATTCAAACTCAGTAAATGATTTATAAGTTTTAATTACTTTTTGTGTGTTATCTATCTCGAGTTAAATGACTATATAACTTGTAAAGGGCGTCAAAACCAAATTCTTAGTATTGTAAATTAAAAATTTATAGTTCTAAAATCATTTAAATTTTCTCTAAAATGACTGATAATTAATTCTTTAATAGATTTAATTTTTTTATTCCCTTTCTTCAAACTTTTAATTTAAAATAAATATAGTTGACAAAATTACCTAATTGACTTTATATTAATATAATAAAATCTAAATAATTCATTTTATTAGTTTATGTCAGCGTTACGAAAATATGAAATCATGATTCTTTTAACAGAAGAATTTAATGATAATGAATTAAAAACCTGGGTTTTTAATTATGCTAAAAATTTACGAAAATTTAATGTTTGTGATATTTCAGTTATTTCTCGTGGAAAGCATAATTTAGCTTATTCTATTAATAAGCGTGTTAAAGGAAATTATATACAGTTAAATTTTTCAAGTATCCCTAAATATCTATCTAATTTTTCAAATATCTTAAAACTTGATTCACATGTTTTAAGATTTTTAATTTTCAATAAACAAAAATAAACTTAAAAATTTTGTTTAATTATAGATCTTCTTTTTAAGTTATTTTAATTGGAAGATCATTTGTTAACTTTTATTAATCTAAGATTAGATAAATTTTTTTAAAACAAAGATTTATCTAAGTACGTAGTTTTATGCTATATTACTAGTAATAAAATTTAAAAGTTCTATCTTTACTTATTCCATAAGGTTGCTGAATAAAAATTAAATTCGTAATTTATAAAACATCTTTTAAATATTATTCATTACATGTACTTATCAGAAAAGAAGAGAATTTAAATCTATAAAATAAACCGTTACTTATGGATAATAGGTTTGAATTTTTAGAAGTTCTTTTTTATAGTGGTAAGTCACAAAATTTGCTCTCTTATCAAAATAAGAAAAATTATTATTCATTAGTATCTTGATAATTTGAAACTATTAAAATTTTTTTAAATAATATAAAGTAGTTACAGGCATTTTGTTAAATTTAATAACGATTGAATTTAATTTATTAATCAGTAAAACATCTTAACCATTAGGTTTCGCTCATAATGATCTAGCTCAAGATTATAAAACTCTTAAATATAATCAGACTATCTATACTCTTAAATATTCTGCATAAACTTATAGTATTATAAACGTAGACACGAACTAGATAAAATTTAATTTAGAAAATGAATAAAGCTAATGTCGCAATCTTACTTTTATCTTAATTTTGGTTAAACAAATTATAAACTTTTAAATATAACGTAAGTTAAATTGGTTGGGAACGGAGGGACTTGAACCCTCACGCCTATCACTAGGCAATGGATTTTAAGTCCATCGTGTCTACCAATTTCACCACATTCCCAATTCTAAATATAATAATTAAATTATAAAGTAAAGGTCAAACTAAATACAAGATTATAGTTTAAATCAAATAAGGTGGCACCCAGATTCGAACTGGGGGTAGAGGATTTGCAATCCACTGCCTTACCACTTGGCCATACCACCACTATTACATTTTTATTATAATATATTTTTAAAGAAATTTGAGAGGTTATTCAGAAAAATCTAAGCAATAAAGTAACAATAAATATTTTAGATTCCAAAAAAGTTTTGATCCTAACTTTATATGATAATAATGTATAATATATCTAAAGTGAATAGAATTTAAAAAAATAATTGAAGTAAATTTATATGTTTGAAAAGTTTACAGAAGGCGCAATTAAAGTCATTATGTTGTCTCAAGAAGAAGCTCGTCGTATGGGTCATAATTTTGTAGGTACGGAACAATTGTTACTTGGTGTTATTGGTCAACGGCATGGGATTGGTGCACGTGCTTTAAAAAAATTAAAGGTTACCTTAAAAAAAGCTCGAAAAGAAATTGAATTATATATTGGTAGAGGGACAGGCTTTGTTGCTTCTGAAATTCCTTTTACTCCAAGAGCGAAGCGAGTTTTAGAGATGGCGGTTCATGAAGGCAAAGATCTGGGTCAAAATTTTGTTGGAACCGAACATATTTTATTAGCGTTAATTGCAGAATCTGATGGTGTTGCTATGCGAACATTAGATAAACTTAATGTTGATATTCAAAAACTACGAAATTTAATTTTAACGTATATTGAAGAAACACAAGAAGAAATTTTACGACCTTTGACGCAAGCAGAAAAGTTTTTACTAGAACGAGAAAAAAAAGGAAGTGGGACTCCTACGTTGGATGAATATGCTGAAAATGTTACAAAAGAAGCAATTGATGGTAATCTTGATCCAGTTATTGGGCGAGAAAAAGAAATTGACGATGTTATTGCAGTTTTAGCACGAAGAACTAAAAATAATCCAGTTTTAATTGGTGAACCTGGTGTTGGAAAAACAGCTGTTGCTGAGGGATTAGCACAACTTATTTTAACCGAAAAAGTTCCCGATTTTTTAGATGGGAGTTTAATTATGGCTCTAGATTTAGGATCCATTCTAGCTGGGACTAAATACCGAGGTGAATTCGAAGAGCGTTTAAAACGAATCGTTGAAGAAGCACAAAATGATTCAGCAGTTATTATTGTTATTGATGAAATTCATACCTTAGTAGGAGCAGGAGCTGCAGAAGGAGCAGTTGATGCAGCAAACATTCTGAAACCAGCTTTAGCTCGTGGTAAATTTCGTTGTATTGGAGCGACAACAAATGATGAATATCGAAAATATATTGAACGTGATCCTGCCCTTGAACGTCGTTTTCAACCGGTTCATGTAGAGGAACCAACTGTTGGTACTACAATTGAAATTTTACGAGGTTTAAGATCAAAATTTGAGCAACATCATACCCTAAGTTATCATGATAAAGCTTTAGAGCAAGCAGCTTTACTTTCCGATAAATATGTAGCTGATCGTTATTTACCCGATAAAGCAATTGATGTCTTAGATGAAGCAGGAGCACGCGTTCGATTAGAAAATCGTCGTTTACCATTAGGTTTACGAAGTTTAATGCATGAATTACAAGAAACAATCAAAGATAAAGAAGAATGTATTAAAGAGCATGATTTTGAAGCGGCAAAACAATTATTAGATCATGAAATGGAGGTTCGAACACATATTCGAATTATGAAACAATCTGCTTTAACGAATGAAGCAAGAGGATTTAGTCGTCATGATGTTGATATGGTAACAGAAACTGATGTCTCTGATGTAATTTCAAACTGGACTGGAATTCCAGTTACAAAAATTACAGGTTCTGAATCTGAACGGTTATTAAAAATGGAAGATACAATTCATGAGCGTATCGTCGGTCAAAAACATGCTGTAATTTCAGTTTCAAAAGCTATTCGTCGTGCTCGTGTCGGATTAAGAAATCCAAATCGACCGATTGCCAGTTTTATTTTTGCAGGACCTACTGGTGTGGGAAAAACAGAATTAACAAAAGTACTATCAGACTATATGTTTAGTAGTGAAGAAAGTATGATTCGTTTAGATATGTCCGAATTTATGGAAAAACATACAGTTGCAAAGCTAATTGGTTCACCCCCAGGTTATGTAGGTTATAATGAAGGTGGTCAATTAACAGAAGCGGTTCGTTCAAAACCATACTCTGTTGTATTGTTTGATGAAGTTGAAAAAGCACATCCCGATGTTTTTAATTTATTATTACAAATCTTAGATGATGGGCGATTGTCTGACTCAAAAGGACGTGTTATTGACTTTACGAATACATTAATTATTATGACTACTAATTTAGGTTCAAAAATCATTGAGCGTGAAAGTGGGATTAAACCGAAATCAGAGCAAACTGACCGTGGATTTAAGATTACTCCAGACGCAGTTTTAGGTTGGGAACCAGTTCCTGAGCCAATTAAAGATCCAGAAATATTTGGACGAGTGACAAAACTTGTAAATGAAGAACTTAAAAATTTTTTTAGACCAGAATTTTTAAATCGAATCGATGAAATTATTGTTTTTAATCATCTAACTCGAATTGATATTTGGGAAATTTGTGAATTGATGATTAAATCAGTACAGAAACGTTTAAAAGAAAAAGGAATTAATTTAATTATTGATTTGGCTGTTCAAGCTTTTTTAACTGATGAAGGATATGATCCAATTTATGGTGCTAGACCATTACGTCGTGCGATTATGAAATATTTAGAAGATACTCTTGCTGAACAATGTCTATCAAAAACTTTATATCCAAATACAAAAATTATTGTAAGTCGTAAAAAAGTTGAAGGAACATTATTAACATATACAAATGAACTAGAAGTTGAAGTGGATTTTAGTGATGTTGACCCAAATTTGTTAGAAGATAACGAAAAAACTGCAAAAGAATCGATCGAGTTAACTGACCAATCAGTATTAAATAATTATTCTGATTTAGAAAGTTCAAATACCGTTGATTCAAAATTAGAAGTGAATTTAAAAGATAATGCCTCACGGTTGTTTAAAAAACCAGCTAGTTAACTTGGTTAGTTTTTGCGACTTATTTACATGCCCGGATTACCAGAGGGTGGGAAGGAAATCGAACTGCAATTCTTGGTGGATTAGGGTTTTTTGTAATTTGGATTTGTTATCTAGGAGTCAATTTTCTAGGAAAAGGACTTCATAGTTATGGTTGGGTTTCGTAAATCTAAATTTTCATAAATAAAAAATTTTTATTTATGAAAATTTAGATTTATTCATTAAGCACTTAAAAAGTAGGGAGATGTCTGAGGTCGACATGTCCGCATTGATAACATGCTTAATTATATTTATATACAATTATGACTAGATTTAAAATAAGACAACGTTTAAAAAACCATTTAGGATCAACAAGGTTAAACTGGTGGCGTAACCCTTACAGCTCAGAAATGGATTTGTAGGAAATTCTAGTGATATCTTCTATAAACTCGGTCACGCTTTTGATATTACCTTAACAACAGGGGTTTGTCTATTTATGGGCACAGATATTGCTAATGCCATGCCGTTGAAGACTAGGTATGTAAAGATTATAAATGCTTGTCACTAGATTGCTTTGCAGCTGGCTACGATGTAGCTGCATTTGGATTCTCACTCTTACCTAAAAACAACATAACTGGCTGCTTTTTTCCAGACTTCAGTGGAGCATCTAGAGGTGCTCGAACAATATGAGACTTATGGAAAGAAGCTAGTGGTTTATTAGGTTACAAATAAACCCTCATACTACTTTACTTTAAACAAAAATAATATATAATAAGAAATATATTATTTCTGATAAATTTCCTGAAAATTCAAAATAATCTTTTTCATCTAATAGTAGTCTGCGCCAACGGGCTACTATTTTTTTATATTTAAATTTGATAATTTTATTGTTGATACGGTTCCGTTTTCATTTTCTATTTGATATTCAATTGTATAATTAGAACTTATGTTCAACCTTAACCAACGATCTGTTAATAAACTCGTTAGATGATCATCTAATGGCTCATTTGTGAAAATTAAAATTATTGATGGATTAAAAGTTAAAGGACAAACCAAAAATTTTAAAGAACTTCAAGCTATTCGAGAGGATTTGCAGAAAGGCTTACCCAAGCGCGATACAATGACGGCTGTTACTGGTATCCGCATCAATCAATTACTACCCTTAAAAGTTAATCAGTTAGAAACTCTCATCGAAAAAAATTGGACTGCCATCGATCGAAACGAAGGTCTAGCAATCATAAGGCATTTCTTACTAAGAAAGGCAAGAAAATTATTCAAAACCAGAAGAAAGATCTTCAACTCATTTTTTTTAATGAAAGAACCAAACGTTTATGTTTTTTCACCCAAAACCAACCATTTTAAAAAGTTGCGTCGCGAAGTAATTACTACTGATATCGGTAAGGTCATGCGCAAAATTTCTAAAATATTTCCAGGTCAGCCAAATGTTACGAGCCATAGCTTTCACGTCGGCTATATTACGCGGTTATGGAACGATTCTAAAGATATTGAGTTTGTTAAACAAACCATTAGTCATCAAAAATTAGATACTACTTCTGCGTACGTTAACAAGTTATCCGATCAAGAAAGACGAGAGCGGATTTCTCAATTAGATCCAAACGTGCTCCTAGAATGGTCTAGGATTCGATTAAAGCCCATCTATCTAATAACTGAAGTAAAGGAGTTAGTGATTAGTTGGTTTGAGTGACTAAGATCAAATAAAAAATAATTTTAGTGAATACTTAATTATTGCTATTCACTAAGAGAAACAATCCCATCAATTAAAACTTCATCATTTTGATTGTGCCAACGTTTACGTTTTGCACGTTGAAATAAGTATAACGAACCCAAAACTGTAAAACCAATTAGCCCAATCCCAAAGCACGTTCAACCAATGATTGCAATATTATTTACTTTAGTTGAAGCTAAAGCCATTGGAGATAAATAAGTAAGTACAACTGTTTTAACTTTTTGTGTGGATCTTTGTAAATAACGACGAGCTGTCTGCTCCTGAAACATGTTGTCGATAATTATTTTACTGTTATAAGTAAACTCTGTCTGATAAGGATAAATCTCCAGAACTGGAGTTTTTACTGAGTCAACAATAATTGCAAAATCTTTTAATGAAGATGAAGAAATTGATTTTATTATATTATAACTTCTGCCACCCCGAGTAAGTATTGCTCGCATATAGGCAATTTTTGATGCTACCGTACCCCCTACTGCTGCGTTCGTTATTTGATCTGTAGTGCTGTTAAAGTTGCTAGGAAAGTCGCTAAAGTGGCTAGTCTTTGATGTTTTTCGACAATAGTGGCTGCAGCTGCCTAGACAAAAAACTGGTTCTAATAAAACTTTTGGACCAATACCGGAAAAATTTCCCGCAGCAGAGGATAACACAATACCAATTGGGAGCCACAATTGGTGCATATTTTAAGCACATTAAATGTATTTACTACACCCATCTTCCATAGTAACATTAAAAACTGAAACTCTTTATAAGTCATTTTTATCTCCAGATTCTTTTTGATACTCCATAAATAATACCGTAAAGAGTAGCCGTAAGAATTATTTTAACTAAAATCTTCAGTATCGGTCCTTCGTAAATATTTATCATAACTTAAAAATAGATTTAAATAAGTATTAAAAATAATTTAACTGAAAACTTCATATTTTCGCAACATTTAATTTTTTTTGCAATTCAAAGTTATGTTATGTACAATGTTACTATAAAATAATTTAATGGCATATTGATCTCCAATGACTTTAGCTATTTCGTATTTTCACATAACAGATAAATATTTTATAAATTAAGTAAATGTGAATAATGATAAGATTAACATAAACAATTTTTTTTTGTCAAATTAGAGACTAAAAAAAAGGAATCAAAACTTTGGCATTGAACTATCTTCCCAGAAGGTCCCCCTTCAAGTATTGTCGTCGATTTATAACGTTTCACAACTGAGTTCGAGATGGGTCAGTGTGGATCCGCTTAGTACACTAAAAACACCAAAGCAAAAATAGTTACTAAAGATATTAGTAACTATATACAAATTCAAGTCCTCGGTCTATTAGAACATCTCAGCTCATATATTACTACATTTACACTTAATGCCTATCAAACGGGTAGTCTTCCCGTGACCTTACTCACTTACGTGATGAGAATACTTATCTTGAGGTGGGCTTCCCACTTAGATGCTTTCAGCGGTTATCCTCTCCATACATAGCTACCCAGCGTTTACCATTGGCATGATAACTGGTACACCAGAGGTATGTCCTTCTCGGTCCTCTCGTACTAAAGAAGGCTCCTCTCAATATTCTAACGCCTACACCGGATATGGACCGAACTGTCTCACGACGTTCTGAACCCAGCTCGCGTACCGCTTTCATGGGCGAACAGCCCAACCCTTGGGACGTACTACCGCCCCAGGATGCGATGAGCCGACATCGAGGTGCCAAACCTCCCCGTCGATGTGAACTCTTGGGGGAGATCAGCCTGTTATCCCTAGAGTAACTTTTATCCGTTGAGTGACGGCCTTTCCACTCAGCACCGTCAGATCACTAAGACCGACTTTCGTCCCTGCTTGACTTGTAAGTCTCACAGTCAAGCTTCCTTATGCCTTTACACTCTAGATACGATTTCTACACGTTCAGAGGAAACCTTTGTACGCCTCCGTTACCATTTGGGAGGCGACCGCCCCAGTCAAACTGCCCGCCTGAAACTGTTCTTTGACCAGATTATGATACAAAGTTAGAAATCTAACATTACCAGAGTGGTATCTCACTGATGGCTCCTAAATTCCCGCAAGAATTAACTCAACGCCTCCCACCTATACTGCGCAAATAAAGTCCAATTTCAATTTCAAGTTACAGTAAAGCTTCATAGGGTCTTTCTGTCCAGGTGCAGGTAGTCCGCATCTTCACAGACAAGTCTATTTCACCGAGCCCCTCTCCGAGACAGTATCCAAATCATTACGCCTTTCGTGCGGGTCGGAACTTACCCGACAAGGAATTTCGCTACCTTAGGACCGTTATAGTTACGGCCGCCGTTCACCAGGGCTTCAGTTATCAGCTTCGCAAACGCTAACCAACTTCTTTAACCTTCTGGCACTGGGCAGGCGTCAGCCCCCATACATCGTCTTACGACTTAGCGGAGACCTGTGTTTTTGGTAAACAGTTGCTTGGATCTTGTTATTGCAACCTTATAAATAAGGCACTCCTTCTCCCGAAGTTACGGAGTCATTTTGCCGAGTTCCTTAGAGAGAGTTATCTCGCGCCCCTTAGTATACTCTACCTACCCACCTGTGTCGGTTATGGTACAGGCATTATTTATCTATGACATTGCGAGCTTTTCTTGGAAGTCTGACATACACTGCTTCAATGCCGTAGCATCTCGTATTCACGCCTTAGCTCAAAACGTTTTCTCCGTTTCTCAACACCTCGAACGTTTAAACCGGTAACCAATATCCGGCCAGTTTAGCCTTCTCCGTCCTTCGTTATCAATAAATAATGGTACGGGAATATTAACCCGTTGTCCATCGACTACGCTTTTCAGCCTCGCCTTAGGTCCTGACTTACCCTCCGCGGACGAGCCTTCCGGAGGAAACCTTGGGTTTTCGGGGTATAGGATTCTCACCTATATTTTCGTTACTCAAGCCGACATTCTCACTTCTGCTTCGTCCATATCCACTTACGTTAATACTTCAATCTACAACAGAACGCTCCCCTACCGATATATTAAAAATATATCGCACAGTTTCGGCAAATTACTTAGTCCCGTACATTTTCGGCGCAGGTTTACTCGATCAGTGAGCTATTACGCACTCTTTAAAGGATTGCTGCTTCTAAGCAAACCTCCTGATTGTCTATGCACTCCCACCTCCTTTATCACTTAGTAATTATTTAGGGGCCTTAACTGGTGCTCTGGGCTGTTTCCCTCTTGACAATGGAGCTTATCCCCCACAGTCTCACTGATAAACTCTACACTTAGTATTCTTAGTTTGCAACGATTTGGTACCGAATTACCAGCCCGCATACGTAACAGTGCTTTACCCCTAAGTTATAACATTTATCGCTGCGCCAAAACGCATTTCGGGGAGAACCAGCTAGCTCCGAATTCGATTGGCATTTCACCCCTAACCACAGTTCATCCGCTGATTTTTCAACATCAGTCGGTTCGGTCCTCCACTTAGTATTACCTAAGCTTCAACCTGACCATGGTTAGATCATCCGGGTTCGGGTCTATAACCAGTGACATATGCCCTATTCAGGCTCGCTTTCACTATGGCTCCGGCATTCTCTGCCTTAACCTGCCACTACCTATAAGTCGCCGGCTCATTCTTCAACAGGCACGCAGTCAGACGTTTTAGTCGTCCTTCTACTGATTGTAAGTTTATGGTTTCATGTTCTTTTCACTCCCCTCCCGGGGTTCTTTTCACCTTTCCCTCACGGTACTGTTCACTATCGGTCATTCAGGAATATTTAGCCTTACGAGGTGGTCCTCGTAGATTCACACGGAATTTCACGTGCTCCATGCTACTTGGGATTCAATTTGATTATTTCAATTTTCGATTACAAGACTATCACTTTCTTTGGTCAAGTATTCCAACTTATTCATCTAACTGTCCTAATCGATTAACAATTGTCCCACTACCCTTAATAAAATTAAGTTTAGGCTTCTCCCAATTCGCTCGCCGCTACTAAGGGAATCGTTTTTTACTTTCTTTTCCTCTAGGTACTAAGATGTTTCAGTTCCCTAGGTTCGCTCTTTCTTATCTATATATTCAATAAGTAGTACAAAAAGTTTCCTCATTCGGAGACCTCCGGATCATAGCTTGTTTCCAACTACCCGAAGCATTTCGCTGGTAACCGCGTCCTTCATCGCTTCTGAATGCCAAGGTATCCCCCATAAACTCTTAATTCCTTGAATTTAAAACTTTCAATTTAATTTTTAAGAAATTTAATAAATTTTCCATGTGGAGGTAAGCGGATTCGAACCGCTGACAACCGCCGTGCAAAGGCGGTGCTCTACCAACTGAGCTATACCCCCGTTGGGCCATTCTGGATTTGAACCAGAGACCTCACCCTTATCAGGGGTGCGCTCTAACCAACTGAGCTAATAGCCCGCTTTATAATTAATTATCAACCATAGTTTTTAAAATATTCTTTAAAAGGAGGTGATCCAACCGCACCTTCCAGTACGGTTACCTTGTTACGACTTCACCCCAGTCACTAATTCTACCTTAGGCATCCTCCTCCAAAAAGGTTAGAGTAACGACTTTGGGTATAACCAGCTTCCATGGTGTGACGGGCGGTGTGTACAAGGCCCGGGAACGAATTCACCGCTGTATAGCTGACCAGCGATTACTAGCGATTCCAACTTCATGTAGGCGAGTTGCAGCCTACAATCCGAACTTAGAGTGAGTTTATAGATTAGCTTATCTTCGCAGAGTTGCATCTTATTGTCTCACCCATTGTAGCACGTGTGTAGCCCAGGGTGTAAGGGGCATGCTGACTTGACGTCATCCCCGCCTTCCTCCGGTTTATAACCGGCAGTCTTTCTAGAGTTCCATAAGGCAACTAAAAATAGGGGTTGCGCTCGTTGCGGGACTTAACCCAACATCTCACGACACGAGCTGACGACAGCCATGCACCACCTGTGTATATGTTCCAAAAGGCACTTTCTTCTTTCAAAGAAATTCATATCATGTCAAACCCTGGTAAGGTTCTTCGCGTTGCATCGAATTAAACCACATGCTCCACCGCTTGTGCGGGCCCCCGTCAATTCCTTTGAGTTTCACTCTTGCGAGCATACTTCCCAGGCGGGATACTTAACGCGTTAGCTTTGATACTGCACAGGTCGATCTGTTCAACATCTAGTATCCATTGTTTACAGCTAGGACTACTGGGGTATCTAATCCCATTTGCTACCCTAGCTTTCGTCTCTGAGTGTTAGTAATAGCCCAGTAAAGTGCCTTCGCCATCGGTGTTCTTTCCAATCTCTACGCATTTCACCGCTCCACTGGAAATTCCCTTTACCCCTACTATACTCTAGTCTAATAGTTTCGACTGCGATTTCAAAGTTAAGCTTTAAGATTTAACAGTTGACTTATTAAACCACCTACAGACGCTTTACGCCCAGTGATTCCGGATAACACTTGCATCCTCCGTCTTACCGCGGCTGCTGGCACGGAGTTAGCCGATGCTTATTCTTCAGGTACACGTCATTTATTCCTCCCTGAAAAAAGAGGTTTACAACCCATAGGCCGTCATCCCTCACGCGAGATTGCTCCGTCAGGCTTTCGCCCATTGCGGAAAATTCCCTACTGCTGCCTCCCGTAGGAGTCTGGACCGTGTCTCAGTTCCAGTGTGTCTGATCGTCCTCTCAAACCAGATACTGATCGTCGCCTTGGTGAGCCATTACCTCACCAACAAGCTAATCAGACGCAAGCTTCTCTTTAGGCAGAAAAATCCATTTCACTCGAAAGCATATGGGGTATTAGCAATCGTTTCCAATTGTTATCCCCCTCCTAAAGGCAAATTCTTACGTGTTACTCACCCGTCCGCCACTTGATTTTAATCTCGTACGACTTGCATGTATAAGGCATCTCGCCAGCGTTCATCCTGAGCCAGGATCAAACTCTCTTTAAATTTCCATAAATTTATTTTGTTAACTTCTCGAAAAAAGTTTATAATTCTTAAGTTATTTCATATCATACTAAGGAATTAGATTAATTAAGATTTAAATTTATTTAAATTGTTTAAACTTAATAAATCATAATTTAATTTTAAAAGCTTTACATTGAAATTAAACAGATAGATTAAGATTACTTTATATTTTTTCTTCAAAAACTTTTAGTATCTCTTTTTTTAGTAGATAAAGAACCAGGATTTATAACCAATTGATAATTTAGTATTTAAAATTTCTATTCCAGTTGCCAGTTGGCCCATAAAGTCTTCAATACTTATACCATTTTTGTTCACATTCTGTAGACGAATTTTATTTAAAATATTAATTATAACAAATTAATTTAGAAATTTTAATTCTTCTAATTTATCTCTAATTGACTAAAAAATCATTTAATCTTGTATCATCACCTCGTGTTCTTGTAAAATCGAACATATAAACGTCAACATTTTTTCTTTTAGATAATTTTATAACGGCTGACCTTACTCGATCAGGCCTATCAATCGGCAATTTCTCAATCCCCATACCTAAAGTTTTTTCATTTGCAGCCAAATATCGAATAAAAGTAGATTTACCTTGACCCCCTACCATATCCTGTATCCACACCACTTTTCTGTTTCGAAAATAATTCTGGTATCGACCAGTAATCAGACCCAGTAACTGACTTTGCCATTTTTTTAATTCCAGCTTCATCTCTTCTTTTTCCGACAAATAACCTGCTAAACCCGCATACCACGGACCCGCAATACGAGTATCCAATTTCTCACAATAACTAGAACTATCATAAGCGAGTTCAACTTGAAGAGTCAAGTTTTCCGTTGAAAATATTTCGCTGAATATTTTTAGCAAAGCTTTTTTACTTTTCCGACTTAATAATTTTAAACGACCTTGGTAATGCCTACGATTTGTAGTTTCACCAACCTCGAGCTGAAAAACAGCTTCAGATGCAATATTATTCAGCTTATCCTGAACAGATTCAGATGATTGTAATTTGCCGTTTTTATCAGCATTCCAGGTAAAGACCCAACGCTTTTGCAAACTATGTATCATTTTAAGTTTTCTTAATTTTAAACAATAGAGAAATCTGCTGAAATCTGAATAGATTTCAACAGATCTAAAAATCTTGACAGATTTTAACAAATTCAAAAAATTTAATAGGTTAGTAGTAGCCTTCGGCTAGTAAATCCACTAACCTATTCTATATTATATAGAAAGTCTGGGAGTTTTGGGAGTTTTTTAATCCATAAGCTTCTATGACGCGCTATAATAGCCTCAAAAAACTCCCAAGTGCTAAAAAAACTGGGAGTTTTTTGAAAATTTTGGGAGTTTTTTTTAAACTCAATAATTAATCAGAGAAAAAATTTTTTATCACAAAATTAAATACTGCTTTACGAGCAGGTATTTGATCACGCTCAGATTCAATTAAAATTTGCCATAAAATTTCTAAATAAGTCTTATAACTGATCCTACCAGTAACACACAAATATTGTAAATAACGTAACAAATTAATCGCAAAGCCAGGATATTTCACTAAAAGCCCCGTTATAAACAGCACAATACAGGTAAAGAAACCATTTTTTTCGGGTCTGCCTCAGACAATTTATCATAACGTGTTAGAAGAACCATCCACTCATCGATAGCTTCCTTAAAATCACCGTTATACAACATAAGCTGCAACTCAGTCGTAACTGATATACAAACAATACCAATTGGTAAGCCCAATCGCATACGCCTTAAACTAGCTAATATAATTCTATCTTCTTCTGTTAAATTAACCAACCCATAAGAAATATAAGTAGCCCACCAATCATAGCTAGCTATTCCTCGCATAACACTTAACGTAACTACAACACCAGATGATACTGCTATTTGCATAGCCCTTTTATAAACCCCTGGAACCACTTTACGTATAAACCAAGTTACCGCCTTACCTTGACCACCTCTCAAATTATTAGAAATAATTTTATAGTCAGTAGAGCGAGTACTTTTTCTATCATTAGCCTGTTTCTCTTGTAAAGCAATTTGCTCTGCAGTTTCAAGAGTATTGAAAACAAGTGAAAAAACTAGTCTGTAGGTTAAGAACATAACTAAAACGCCAACATAGAACCTCAAAATATCACTTTTGACCATAAAATGATTAATAATTTTTATAAACTCAACTACAAAATATTGACAATTTGTATTATAATACAAATTGTCAATATCTCTCGTCAACCATTTGAGCAGTTCTTTAATTTAGTCTTCAGGTACTCCTCAAATGGTACTCTAAAATGATGATCGTATAAATCAATATACGCTAGCTCATCACTACTGTGACATATTGTGAATGACTCCCAACGATCTAGGGATAAATAGTCACCAAACTTGCTTATATCTTCATTAGTAAATATCAGCACAATCGACGGTTTTAAAAAAGCCCGATTAAAGTTTCCATACATTATATCGACTATAAAAGAATTCTTTAACTCTTCAATCACCTCAAAAAGATCATTTATTTTCCATTCCCAAATTAAATACAAGTTTCCAACCTATCAATTTATGAAATTTTGGATTTATAAGCACAGATCAAATAATTTTGATCTATTGGTACTTTTCATTTTTATTTTTGTAATCTTTATTATGCAAATTCTATTTTTTAATTAAAAATTTTTTATTAGAAAAACAGGTTTACCATTGGTATTGGTTACACTTACAACTATACCATACTTTCTGCATTGTGAATATCTGCTAGCATATTGGCAGTAGCGTTTTGAACCGAAATCATGTAATAAATATCTTTTGTGTGACGACTTTATAAATTACATAAAAACTCCTTAATGATTATAATTTTCTGATTTTTTAACATAATTCACTTGACGATCTTATCTTAAAGATATGTTATTAAATTAAAATCATGATTACTATAATCAAAGGTTTTACGAGTCTTAAATAACTTATTATATTGAATTTCCTTACTATGTCATAATTAGGTAATGAAAATACAACAAAATATCATCATCAATAAAAATAATGATAAACGGATTATTGAGTAAAACATCTAATCTAATCGTTTACCAAACATAACCGAAACGATATGTCCATTTTCGATCTCTTTTACAATTTGAAATAAATTTTCGATATGGGTTTCTGCCTCCAGTGTTCGAGTAAAATCGAATGAAAACGTGTCTACATCCTCTCGTTCAACTATCTTACAAACCAGCATACGTAATCTATATCTGGCTTATCTAATGGTAATTTTTTAACTCTCAGCCTTTTTTGGTTTAACGATAAATACTTTAGAAAAGTCGATTTACCTGAACCCCCTTTAGGATCTTGAACCCAAATTACTTTCCTCGATCTAAATGTCTCCCCTAAAAGACTTTTTAAGACATTTAAGAACTTTTTCTGCCAATTCAAGAGTAAATTAGATCTATATAACTATGGTGTTTTCTATATAAATCTGTTCCGGCGAACCAAGGACCTTCTACACGAGTTTATGACTTGGTACAATACTATGTACTATTATATAAACGTTCTGTGGAGAAAGTCAAATTTTTTACACAACCTAAACTATTGAACAATTTTAACAATTATTTTTTTCCTATACAAGATCCTTTTAATTCAAATCAACCCTGATAATGAAACCGACAAGTCTTAACAACTCTTAATCCCTTTTTCTTTTGGAAACACCCCTTCTTTCGCTATTTTATTCAATAAACTTTGTAAACTTAAACAATCAACGAAATGACCGCTCTTTTCAGCGTTCCAATGGAACACCCATCATTTTTGATAATTATATGTCATAATAATAATTGGTTAAAAGACGATGGGCGGGAGTCGCTTCGCTCTTCCAGAAACATTCGTTCCCTCGTAATTAGCCGATTTTGGTTTAAATTCTCTCATATAGTCTATTATATTAAAGCTTCTTGAAATAATTACCCATTTAATGTATTATAATTGCCGTTTATACTGAAATTTGATGCATACTTATATTTTGATTGAACTTGCTTAGAATCACAGTCGAATTCTGAACAGTAATATTAAACATTCTTTTTATTTGATTAATTATAATTAGGCGATTCTCTAACACTAGTACGTATTGCTTCGTGATTGAATATCGTGATTACAACATTGAAATAGTTTTATATTTGTGAGTCTATGACCACCCGGCAATAGAACTCAACTTACTACTGAAAACCTAACAGATAGCGAGAATATATAGCTTAGAAAAAATTTTCTCTTATGGTGTTTAGCCCTTTTATTAAAATATTATTACCACTTTTACAACTAAACCTTAAACGAATTTACAAGTAATGTTCATCAATATTTATTTTCACTTGACTTAGCTTCTATTATTTAGAGTTACCTTTTCTTGCTTTTCTTGAGAAAATTACAAACTCATCTTAAAAAGATTAGAAAATCTATTTCAAGCCATTTTAAGATGAGTGGTATGTTTAAATAATTTTTAGATTTTCGCTTTAAAACTTTCGGATTTGGTTAACATAATTTGAAGAAAATTAGCACCGATTATTGATAAGAGTTATGTAGATACTGAATCACTAAGAATATTAATTTGACTTATGAATGAATTAGTTGTCTCTAGATTTAAATATTGAATAACATTGTCAGGTAAAAATTGAATATTTAAATTTTTATAAGATTTCTGCATATATTCTAAAATTTCGGGATTTTTATAATACCAATATTCTCTTATGTTATTTGGAATTGAATGACGATACCATAATATTGGTAAATAATGGAAAACTAATATATCTTTCATGTCATTATTAATTAAAACTTTTGTTTCTTCAGCTTCACTTGGAAGAAATGGCATCGTGAAAACTAAATGATTTAAACTATCGGCTATAACTCCAAGCACTCCAAGAAACACACTACCTGTTATATTTACACCTAAGATTGCAGGCACAATGCCTTGTAAAACATCTTCTGTCCAATCGACTGCCGCGGCAAGATAACACCATGGAAAAGTATAGGGATTAATATAAATTAACCAAGAGATAGCAATTCTAAGAACCACCATCTGTGAATAAATTATTAAACCTATAAATAGAATTTCACGAACTGTTTCTAAAAGACTGATATCTAAACAAATATTTAAGTGAACTTGAATAAACTCCGAAAGCCAATCAGGTAAAAAATAAAGGTTTTTATAATTTTCAATATAAAAACTATAAAACCCTTCCTCTTTATTTTCATAAATATATCGTGGGATTGATTCAACTTTGGGTGCCGGTCCCAGAATCATTTCAAACCAAGTTTCTGGTTGTTGGATGGGAGGCCAATAAGTTTTATGCGTTGGAAGATTATCAAAAAATTGTGATCTCACATATGTTTCATTTGGCACCTCATGAATAGTTGGCATTCCAGGATTTTGGGGATATCCAAATAATCCCGCTATTTTTTTTAAAAATTTTTCAACTATTTGATAAACTGCAGTGCGGATGGGAATAAATTTCTCGTCTAAACTCATTAAAAATTTTAAATTAATGTTAATAAGATTTTAATCTATTAGATATAAATATTCAGTATAAAAAAGAAACAAAATTCTATCAATAGTTTTTTGAAATTAAATTTTCTACATTATTTTTAAAGTGACCTCAGTTCTTTTAAATTTTAAAATTAATAGCTTCTTAAACTTCTTAAAACTATTCTACTTTATTGATTTCGGGATAGTAGGATTTGAACCTACGACCCCCTGCTCCCAAAGCAGGTGCTCTACCAAGCTGAGCTATATCCCGAAAATTAAGTTAATATTAGAATATTCTAGTGATTAAAGACATAACTACATACATTATCAAATTTAAATAAATTATGCAAGGTTTAATCAAAAAATGCTAAGAACGATATTAATGAAAAAAATTAAAAAAAGATTTATAGGAATAATTGAAGGTGTAACAAAGAGTGAGGTGTAAATTTATAAAATTCATTGCGATGAAGGCTCCTAGAGGGAAGAAGCAAGGAAGCAAGCTCGCAGAATCAAAGTTAAACAAAGTTTATTGAGTCTTCCTCACGTTAAACCCTTGGTAAATAATTTTTCACTTCATGAGTTTGAAAGTTATCCTATCCTATTATTGGGCTTTTTAAAGTTCTAAAAGAAGAAAGATTTTTAATTGTAAAAATGTCTATTTTGAAACAAATTTATGATTATCCACACTTATTTATATACCCTGATTTGTTTGAAACAGAGGTTATTAAATTCAGCAACGCTCAATATTTGGTTCAATTTGAACCTATTCAATTATTTAGTTCCAAAAGTGCTACTAAAAAATCTTATTTATAAGAATTTTTTATAAGAATTTTTTCAACAACATCGAGTTTCCAATCAACGAATTCGTAATATGAAACAACTATTTATTGAATCAATTCAGGAATTATATCAATTCGGATTAATAAAGCCTAAATAAAGTTAAACTTATGCTCCAGAATTATTATACAGATATTCAAGATTTAACCACTTTTAATATTTCTGATAATTTTATTCTTTATGAGAAAATAATTAGTAAATAATTTTAATTTCTTACATGCTATAAGTACAAATTATTTAGTCGAATTTTATGTTCTCTTTTAGATACAGACTTTTTCAATAGATTTTTTTCGAAAAAAGTATCCGTTAGGACGGACTATTTTTTTGAAAAGTAAGATACTAGACTGAAATTTCCATTTTATAAGAAAAAAAATTTTAAATTTAATTACAATCTAATTAGAAAGTCGATAATATATGTTATAAAACTATGATTATTTCTGATATTCTTAAGTTTTATTTAACTGTTATTAAAATAGTTTTAATCGGTTTTATTTTGGTTCAATTAGTTGATTAAGTATCTACACCTGCACAAATTTTTGAAACTAACGGTATATAAATCGATCTCTGCAAATTTTACATTCTACTATAAAATACTTAAATTTTTTAAGTATTTTATAGTAGAATGTAATTATTATAATATTGAAAGAACGAACTATTTCTCGTTGAGTTATTTAATTATATAACTAAAAATAAATTTTGTAATTATGCAAATTTACCTGAAGTTGAAGCAATAACAAATGAAGCGTAAGTTAAAATATATCCAACACTAAAGTGAACTAAACCTACTAATCTGGCTTGAACAATAGATAAAGCTACTGGTTTATCACGCCAACGGATTAAATTTGCTAATGGTGTACGTTCGTGAGCCCAAACTAATGTTTCAATTAATTCTTGCCAATAACCACGAATTAAATTTAAATTTCTAACAAATACATTTAATAAATTTGGTCAATTGATAAAGACTAAGTTGGTTAAAAGAATAAATAGGAATCTTTTTTTGCTTAGCTAATTTTTTTAATTTTAAATTTTGTTGGAGATGAGTTTTCAAACCAATAATTATATGAGCTTTTTGAATATTATTAGTAAGTATAAAATCTAAACCCAATTTATTAAAGACTTCTCGTAAAAAATTACTTGATATAGAATATGGGTAAATTTTTATTACTTGTGAAAGTGAAAATTTAAAATGATAATAATTTTCATTATTTCTTTGATTCCAATTTCTCAAATTTTGCCCTAAAGATAGACTTATAGGTAAAGAAGGCTTAAACGATATATTTGAATGATATTTGATTTGTAAATTTTCTACCACGTTGAACTGGCGAATTTGATCAAAAGTTGTTATTTGACGTAATAATTTATCAACGGATATTTTAACATTTTCATGAATTACCCAAGATGTTGAATTATTAATTTCAATTACAATTTCAAATGCAGGATAAGCTTTACGTTCTAAAATACTTTTTTGTGTGCCACGACGCTTTGCTTCCTCATCACTTAATATCACATATTGAATACCACCAATTAAATCAGATAATGAAGGGTTTTTAATTAGATTTTCTAAACAGTTTCCATGTGTTGTTCCTACAAGTTGTACCCCCTTTTCTGCAATCATTCTACTAGCTAAAACCTCTAATTCGGTTCCAATTTCATCTACAATAATAATTTGAGGTGTATGATTTTCAACGGCTTCAATCATAACTTTATGTTGAAGCTCTGTTGTTGAAACTTGCATTCTTCGTGCACGACCAATTCCAAAATGAGGAATATCACTATCACCTGCAATTTCATTTGAAGTGTCAATAACTATAACACGTTTTTCCATTTCATCTGCTAAAATACGAGCTATCTCACGAATAATAGTTGTTTTTCCAGTTCCTGGCTTTCCTAAAATTAAAATAGATTTTCCTGACTCTAATAAATCTCGAATGATTGAAATTGTTCCAAAAATAGCTCTACCAACCCGGCATGTTAAACCATGAATTAAAAATTGACGATTTCGAATACAACTTATTCTATGAAGTGTTCTTTCAATTCCAGCTCGATTTTCATTACTAAATTTACTAATTCGTTTAATAACATAATCAAGATCTTGCCAAGAAATAAGTTTTTGCGATAAATATTCTGATTCGTTAATAAAACGTGCTTCAGGGCGACACCCTAAATCTAAAAGAACTTCAACAAGTTCTTGTGATTGATTATGAGTAATTAGATGTGCTTGCACAAATAATGGTAAATTATTGATTAATTTTTTTAGTTCATTGCTCAAATTCATATTTTGTGAAAAAGATAAAATTCTCCAATTTAAATTAAACTGAATAATTATTTAGTAACATCGATTAATGATTTAAATGTTGAAGTATCTAAAATGGCAATTTGTGATAATATTTTTCGATTTAGATCAATATTAGATTTTTTAAATTTATTGATTAATTGACTATAAGTAATGCCATTAAACCGAGAAGCGGCATTAATTCGACTAATCCAAATTCTTCTAAAAATTCGTTTTTTCTGTTTTCGACCTACATAGGAATAGCGTAATGCTTTCATAACTTGTTGGTTAGCGACCCGGAATAAAACTGAGTGTGCACCGCGATATCCACTTGCCATTGCTAAAATTTTTTTACGACGTTTTCTCGCGACATTTCCACGTTTAATTCTTACCATTTTGATTCTTTTGATTAATTAATAATATTTTAATAATGTTTAATTAATATGGTAACATTATTCTAATTGCTTGTGTATCACTTTTTTTTACACATAAGACTTGAGATAATTTACGTTTTTGTTTATTTGATTTTTTCATTAATAAATGGCCTTTAAAAGCATGACGACGCAAAAAATTCTTATTTCCAGTAATTTTATATCTTTTAGCGGCTGCTTTACGTGTTTTTAATTTTGGCATTAGTTTTTATTATTATTTACTAAACTTTATTTCTTTTAAATCAACTTGCAATTTTATATAGTTTTGCTTTAATAAAGATAGATATTTTAAAAATTCAGTAAATGGAAATTAGTTTACAAAAATAAATTGATTGTATAAAATAAAAGTTATTAAAACTATAGTATGGAATAATTTCTTTATTGTCAATAATAAATAAGACTGCAAGTCGCAATTAATTTGAGATCTATATTTTAATTAAAACAAAAAACAATATTATTATAAATAAACACGAGGTTATTATTGTAAAATTTGATTAGAATTTTTAGTAAAATTACTGTTGGAATCAAATTGCAAATAGATTCTCATAGCATAATAAAATATTTTTCCATAGTCTTACAAAATAAAACTTGAGAAATTTTCAGCGTAAGATCGTATTGGAACTTTAATTTAAACGATTCTTATGATTTTAATATATCAGATTTTTCTATCCTAAGTAACATAAAAAAATTTTTTAACAATTGTATAACAAAATATTTAAGATTCTTTTCTTCACACCTAGTAAAGATAAGTAATACAAAAAAGGATTTGATTCTTCGCAATAACAAGCGAAAAGGTTCATCAAAGTTTTTTCGCATTTAGGAAAAATTTAAATCTTTACGTTTTGAGTTATAAATGAAAAGAAAGTTTATTAAATTTTATCAAGATTCATTTTTTTCATATAATTTCGAAGAATTTAAAAATGAATTGGTTAATGTATTTTGTAATAAATTCTCCAATTTATGCTCCTTTGATAGTAATTATAGCTCTTGGGTATTCAAGTCGCATAATAAATATTAAATTTAAGTTACAAAATATTGATCGGATAGGTGATAAAATACTTTTACTTTTATTAATTAGTAGTATATTCAATTGTTTTGCTGATATGTATAAACTGTTTTTATAAACTATGTTAGATTTGGTTTCTAGTAACTTATGATTTCTCAATTAATCAAACAACTCAATAATGAGTTTTTTAATTTGAATTTGTCTTTTATTCGGGTTAGAGAATTTGTTAAAAAAATCTTTAACCTAAAAGTTTTTTTAAACTAAAAACACTAAAACTTTGAAGTAATTTAAGCTTAACTTTTCTCTAATATTTATTTCTATATAGAAGAAACTTTGTTGAAAGAAAAAATGGATAACGGCACGAATAAAGTTGTTTAGAAATAGATATTTTGGCAACCTAACATTTATTTTTTTAACAATAGCTAAATATGAAAATATAACAGAGCGCCTAAATGAAGAATTAAAAAAATATCGACAATAAGATCTAATTTTTGCAGAGTGAGTAAAAAATATTCATTAATTGAGAAATATAAATTCTAAAATGAAAGTTACAAAAGAAAAGAAGAAAAATGTAAGTAGATCAAAACTATTTGGTATAGTGATAAATCCGAAAACTGAGGATATTATAGATTAGAAATCTATGTCAAATTTAGAAATAGAGAATAAATTGAAAGAATTAAGGTTTCCAGATCGATTTGTTATTACGGATATCTGATTCGACTACAAAATGTGAACAAGAATTATACTGATATTGAAGATTTTAGGGGCCAGTTGGAAACTGGAACAGAAACTTCAATACCCCATTATTAATTGGCTATAAAAGCTAATTCTTTGTGTACTAAGAAAAACGTCGTAGAAGCTTTTGAAGAAAAGATAGAAAGTCATATAAATTTGCAAATACAATTTAATTTAGACGATATGAAAGGTTACTGTTCAAAAGAAACTGATTTTATTTCCGAACAATATTCAGGTAAGATTTATAAGCATCAATGGCAAATGGATTTTTTAGATAGAAAATCGCAATTGAAAGAAGTTTTAAATAATCCTTATATATAGCAAAAGTTTGTAAGAAAAAAATTGTTAGACAAGGTAACTGATGATCGAACAGTGGATTGGATTATTGATCCAGTGTGTAATGCTGGAAAATCATCTTTTGCGCGAGCTTATGTATTTGAAGTTCCAACAGATGGTATATTAATGAAAATAGATAATTTAGATCGAATGGAATTAACTCTCATAAAAAAGATCGAAAATTATAGAATGGTACATTATAAGGATCCAAAAGTGATATTTTTTGATTTTCCACGAGCTTCGGATCCAATTAAAATTATATCGGCAACGGCTTTGATGGAAGATGCAAAATCTGGTCATTTAGAAACAACTTTTGGTGGTAATCATAAAGAAATCGAGATATCAGATGTACATATAGTTGTATTATCAAATAACGCTCCTGATTTATCAGTTTTAAGTGTAGATAGATGGAGACTATGGAGATTAGGCGGTAGACAGTACGAAAATATAATTTGGCCGTGTAAAATTAGTCCCTACTTGAAAAAAGTATCCCGTAAAGCTTGGGATATAAGATGGACAGTATCTATTAGAAATTTAACTTTAGAAGAATTAAAGTTTCTAAAACAATATGAATTAATAAATTTTGATGCATCATGGTTAATGAAACAAGGAGATAGTTTAGAAAAGTTTGGTGAAACAACTCAATATGTAAAAGATTTAGTAACGAATATGCATAATTCTCCTAATTATATCAAAATACAAGCAATGCAATTTATGGAAAATATAGATAGTGATTCGATAATTGATTTCACAATAAAAAATACTGATTAAATTTCTGTGTGTATTTTTATAATATTATAGTATAATTATTAAGTAAGAACGAGATATTAATAAATTTTATTAATATCTCAATTCCCAGAGAAATAGATTATGAGTTACACTCAATATTATAAACTATTTTCTCGTTAAGTTATAAATTATTTTACTAACTTATTTTTAACAGCTTCTTTAGCGGCTGATACAGCTGCAACAGTACAGCCCCAATAGGTTCCGTAATTCCTGCAATAGAATCTAACTGTACGGCAGCAAATGGTAACTGAAGTGGTATAAGTAGTATATTTTTTTGTAACAGGTATCCGAGCTAAAATTAGCCCTAAAGAACTTGATAAACTACCTATAACATCAATTGTTCCACAAACGGGGTCATTACAAGCAAAATCTTCAAGTGCATGGCTTGTCCCGATTATAACATCAGCTCCACTGATACCTGTTTTAACAGCTGTACCAACTTTTTCAGCACCATCAACTCCACCCCAAACTGTAGCATTGATTCCGCGTAATATATCATTTGTTAATTGAAATGTTTCTCCTACTTTTTTAGATCCAAACATAATTAATAAATTTTTTAAATAAGTAAATAAATGTTCATAGAATATTTTAATAAATCTAATGAAATAATGCTAATTTTATACATAATTAACCAACTATGTATAGCGTATGTACTGGGATTAGGCTGTTAAATAAGCATATAAGCCCTGTTATACATAAATACATACTTGCTCATATACATATATAGAAAAACTTTAAAAGTTTTTCTTGCACTATCGTGTCTTGTTCTATGTACGAAGTATATAGAACAAGACACGATAGTGCAAGGTGTGGAGAAGTGAAGCATATGCGAAACGGAGGGTAGGTCTAAATAAATTCCTAATGAAAAATAAGATTTATGAAAGTTACAAAAGAAAAAAGAAAAATATGAATAGGTCGAATTTATTTGGTGTAGTTATAAATCCAAAGTTCGATCAAGTTATTAATTGGAAATCTATGCCTGTTTTAGAAATGGATAGTAAGTTAAAAGAATTAAAGTTTCCTGATCGGTTCGTTATAACTGAGATTTTAAATAAAATTCGTTTACAAAATGTCAATAAGAATTATACTGATATTGTGGACTTTTATGGACAGTTAGAAATTGGAACAGAAACTTCAATACCACATTATCAATTGGCCATAAAAGTTAATTCTTTGTGCACTAAAAAAAAGGTATTGGAGGGTTTACAAGAAAAAATAGAAGCTCATATTAATGTACAAATACAATTTAATTTAGAGGATATGAAAAAATATTGTTCAAAAGAGACTGTTTTTATTTCTGATAAATATTCGGGCAAAATTTATAAGCATCAGTGGCAAATGGATTTTTTATATAGAAAACCACAATTAAAAGAAGTTTTAAATAATCTTTATATCTGGCAAGAGTTTGTAAGAAAAGAATTATTAAATAAGGTACCCGATGATCGAACAGTTGATTGGATTATTGATCCAGTTGGTAATACTGGTAAATCATCTTTCGCGCGAGCTTACGTATCTGAAGTTCCGACAGGTGGTATCTTAATAAAGATAGACAATTTAGAAAGGATGGAATTAACTCTTATAAAGAAAATTGAGAATTATCGAATGAAATATTATAAGGATCCAAAAGTAATATTCTTTGATTTCCCGCGAGCTTCAGATTCGAGTAAAATTATATCGGCAACGGCTTTGATGGAAGATGCAAAATCTGGTCACTTAGAAACAACTTTTGGTGGTAAGCATAAAGAAATAGAGATATCAGACGTACATATAATTGTATTATCAAATAACGCGCCAGATTTATCAGTTTTAAGCGTAGATCGATGGAGATTGTGGCGACTAGGTGGTAGACAGTATGAAAATATAATTTGGCCATGTAAAATTAGTCCATATTTGAAAAAGGTATCTCGGAGGGCCTGGAATATAAGATGGACAGTATCAATTAGAAATTTAAGTTTAGAAGAACTAAAATCTTTAAAACAATATGAATTAATAACCTTTGATGAATCGTGGTTGATGAAAGAAGGAGATAATTTAGAAAGGTTCGGTGAGACGACTCAATATATAAAAGATTTGGTAACAAATATGACCAATTCTCCTAATTATATTAAGATCCAAGCAATGCAGTTTATGGAGAGTATCAATCAAGATTCGATTGTAGACTTTTCATTAAAAATTACATAAAAAAAGTAACTATGTAATCATAAATTTTTATATTAAAATATTAGATTTATATTAAAATATTAGATAAGAATAAGAAACTGAGAAATTATAGTTTCTTATTCCTAGAGAAAATATTATAATGAAAGTTACACTTTATATTATAATATTTTTTCGTTTAATTAACAAATAAAAAATATGAAGATCTACCCAAATGGTTTAATTATATTAGATGCGGTTGACATCATATCTCTCGGTTTGCTTCTAGGCTATAGTACAGCAAGGATTATTAAAATGCTAAATAAATATTATTCAAATAAATCTGAAGATCCATTAGTATCTGAATTAAAAAAAATATCTCCAGTTAAAGAAATAAAAAAAGATAAGCCATTAAATGTATCTGTACGGTATTTTCCACGTGGTGGTGAGGTGAAGGGATTTTTGCTTGATGTTAAAAGCAAACGAATAGGTAAATTGATAGTTTATCTATTAAAAATTACTAAAAGAATGCGAGAATTAAAACGGGTGAGAACTTCTCTTATTCTTCTTAACATATTATTGTTTAAAAAATTAGGTATTGCTTTTGTAGCAGAAGGGTCAATAACCTATTTTCGTCTTATAGTACTTGCGAGTAGCTCATATACTATTGGGGCTCTATTAGCTCTTATGGCGACACCAGGTGGCTTTATATTTGTTTTAGGTCCAATATTAACTTTAATAATTCGATCTGAGTATGTTCCTATCGAAACTGTTAATAGATGTCGACTGTTATGCGAAGCTATAGAAAAATATTATAATAAAAAATTAGAACTAGAAATGAAATCGTTTACTCCAGGATTGGAAACTCCGTTTAACGTTAATTCAGAACAAGGGCCATTTCAATGTACAGGTGAGGGTAAATTATATCAACGTTATTTAAAAGATAAAGAAAAAATTGAAAACCAAGTTCAATATTTTAACGAATTCAAAGTTAAATTTCCACAATGTAATGACGCAACTGTAGAAGAGATTAAGTCAGAAATTGAAGAAATTTCTGCTAATTTTACATAGTTAAAAAAATATGTAAGTTGCATGTAACAGATTATGTAACAAAAACTACTTGTTATATAAGGTTTAAACAAGCGTTTTACATAAATACATAGCTGCGCATTATATATATATATGTATTATAAAAACTTATTTAAGTTTTTATTGCAATATCGTTGTCTTGTTCTATGTACTCCGTATATAGTTAAACGATATTGTAAATTATAAAATTAAAGTTACAGAAAACTAGTATAATTGTAATAATTTTGATAATATGTTAAAAAATTTTCCACCTTTTTTGTAAAATCCGTCCAAAAATGAAGAATTTTTTAACCTATTAGAATTAGAATAAGAAAATGATAGTCACTATCTTCTTGAAAAAAAAAGAATTTTATTTTACTTTTACCTGACCTTGTATTATACTATCAGTTAATGTATTTAAAATTAATTTGATGGAACGCACAGCATCATCATTTCCTGGAATTGGAATATCAACCAGATCAGGGTCACAATTAGTGTCTAAGACTGAAACAATCGGAATACCTAATTTACGACATTCAGCTATTGCTGTCAATTCTCGTTTTTGATCAATAATAATGGCAATATCAGGTAATTTTTTCATTTTTTTAATACCATTTAGATGCTTTTGTAATTTTTGTAATTCTTTTCGTCGGATTGAAACTTCTTTTTTAGTTAGTAAATCAAATGTTCCATCAGCTTCTTGTTGTTCAAGATCTTTTAAACGTTTAATCCGTTTTGTAACAGTTGTCCAATTTGTTAACATTCCTCCTAACCATCTGTGATTAACATAATATGAATCACATCGTCTTGCCTCCTGAGCAATTAATGTTGCTGCTTGACGTTTCGTTCCAACAAACAAAAATGTTTTTTTATCACTAGCTTTAGACTTTAAATAATTGCTAGCTTCCTTTAATAAAGTCGCAGATTGAACTAAATCTAAAATGTGAATATTATTGACTTCACTATAAATATACGGGAACATTTTAGGATTCCAACGATAAGCTTTGTGACCAAAATGTACACCTGCTTCTAATAACTGTGATAAACTAATATTAGACATAAAATTTTAAATGACTTAATTAATGATAATTTATAAAATAATATATCAAATATGAATTAAATTGTCCATTATTTTATTAATTTAATTTAGTTTTTAATTGGGGTAAGAGTATATTGTCGAAGTAAGTGTCTAAACTCATCTCCATTAAGAGTTTCAACATCTAATAACTGTTCAACAATAAAATCAATAATAACTCGATTATCTAAAATAATTTTTGTTGCAACTTTCTCACAATGGTTTACAATTTTACAAACTTCGTTATCAATCCGATCAGTAATTGCTTCATTATCACCCCCTAAAAAGATTTGATCATTATTTTCATCTTCTAGAGCAATTGGACCAATACTTGACATTCCGTATCTCGTTACCATTTGTCGAGCAACACTTGTAACTTGTTGCAAATCATTACTTGCACCTGTAGTGATCTCTTGATCACCAAAAACAACTTTTTCAGCAACCCGCCCACCTAAAGTTGTAATAATTCGAGCCAATAATTGAGATCGTGAAACTAAAGTTGCATCTTCTTCTGGTGCAAACCAAGTTAGACCTTTTGCTCCACCACGTGGAATTAAAGTTACTTTTTCTACAGCATCATGATTTTCTAATAATGAACCAACAATAGCATGTCCTACTTCATGGTAAGCAATTAATTTTTTATTTTTTGTGTCTTCCATACTCGAACCTGCAATTCCACCAATAATTCTGTCAGCAGCTTCATTCACCTCATTTTTTGAGATAGTTTGCTTTTTATATCGGGTTGCTAAAATAGCTGATTCATTTAATAAATTAGCTAAATCAGCCCCTGAAAATCCAGGAGTTCTATTTGCTATTTGAACTAATGAAATATCCTCATTTAATGGTTTATTTTTAGCATGAACTTTTAAAATACCTAATCGTCCTAATCGATCTGGTAAACCAACAGTAATTTGACGGTCAAAACGCCCTGGACGTAACAACGCTGCATCTAAAATATCAACTCTATTTGTTGCTCCAACAACAATTACTCCTTTATTCTCTTTAAAACCATCCATCTCTGTTAATAATTGGTTCAAAGTTTGTTCTCGCTCATCATTTCCACCGCCAATACCAGCTCCCCGTTCACGGCCAACAGCATCAATTTCATCAATAAAAACGATACAAGGTGTATTTTCAGATGCCTTTTTAAATAAATCACGAATCCGAGCGGCTCCAATACCAATAAACATTTCCACAAATTCTGATCCTGCTACACTATAAAATGGAACACTTGCTTCATTTGCGATGGCTTTCGCTAATAATGTTTTTCCAGTTCCTGGTGGGCCTACTAACAAAACACCTTTCGGTATTTTTGCGCCTACTAATGTATAACGCTCAGGTTCTTTTAAAAAAGAGACAATTTCTTCAAATTCCGCTTTCGCTTCATCAATACCAGCAATATCATTAAAAGAAATTCCTGTATCGGGTTTTTGATCAAAACGCGCGGGAGATTTACCTAAATTCATTGGGGAATTTCCTGCATTCTGTGAAAAATTATCAGAATTTTGAAAGAAAAATATTAAGCCAGCAATAAAAATTAACGGTAAAATTAAATTTGTAGCAATTGTTACTAACAAACTTTTTCGTGGAATTGGATGTGCATCAAAATTAATGTTATAATCTTTTAATTTTTGAATAAGTTGTGAAGCCCCAACAGGAATTTCAACACGGATAGATTGTGGTCGATTTCCTAATTCAGGACTTGAGGCTAAAACAATAGCATTTCTACTGTTATCATATAAATCAACTTGTTTAACCCAACCTAGTTCTAAATATTCTAAAAACCTCCCATAAGTCATTCTTGAGCTACTTGAATTATTGGCTAATTCCTGTTTTGGTATATCTAAATTTCCGAAAATACTTGTCATATTTGAAATATGAAGACCAATAAAAATGCAAGCCGATATAAATAATCCAATAAAAATTTTTTGTATTGTATTACGATCCATTTTTTTTTTATTTTATTTGTATATTTATATTAATTATAACATAGAAAATATTTTAAAACCAACACTTTTTAAATTTTTATTAATAAATTTTTTATTAATTTATTACACTACATATAGTGTAATAATATTTTTAATTATTACAAAAATTTATTCAAATTAATTTTAAAATTGAAAATTTTATGATCAATCGAGGATCAACAGTCCGTATTTTAAGAAAAGAATCATACTGGTTTAATCAAGTTGGAACTGTGGCAACTGTAGATCAAAGTGGAATCCGTTATCCAGTTGTAGTTCGCTTTGAAAATGTAAATTATAGTGGAACTAATACCAACAATTTTGCCTTAAACGAATTAATTGAAATTAAGGAAAACGAACAATAATCTTTTAATTTTAAAATTAATAAACTTTATCAAAACAAACCACTTTTATCTATAATTATATCTGGGTATTTCTGGAAGAAAATATTAGTGTAACAACTATCTGTAAATATATATTATAGTTGTTAAACTAATATTTTCTTTTAATATTGAATTCTGATAATTTACAGTCTGTATAAAAGTAAAACGGTATTGATAATATACTAGGAAATCTAAAATTTATTTTTATTCTTTTTATCACTAATTTTAGTGATAAAAATAGATACATTTTGTCTATAATTTTTATTTAACAAAAATATCTTTTGATGCAGCAATAGCATCTTTCAAAGCAGTTTCTGCCTCTTCCGTAAATTGATTTGTTGACGTAACAAGTTTAATATATGAATTATTTGATGTCTCTAAATATGATAATAAACTTGTACAATATTTTTTAACATTAGCTACTTCTAAATCATCTAAGAAACCATTAATTCCTGTATAAATTAATGCAACCTGTTGTGCGACTGATAAAGGAGAGTTTTGTGGTTGTTTTAATAATTCACGTAGACGTGTACCACGGGCTAATTGTTTTTGTGTTGCGTCATCTAAATCAGAAGCAAATTGTGAGAAAGCTTCTAATTCAGCAAATTGTGCCAATTCTAATTTTAACTTACCTGCAACTTTTTTCATTGCTTTTGTTTGCGCTGCAGATCCTACACGTGATACTGAAATACCAACATTAATAGCGGGACGAATTCCCGAATTAAATAAATCATTTGATAAGAAGATTTGTCCATCAGTAATCGAAATAACATTTGTAGGAATATAAGCTGATACATCACTAGCTTGTGTTTCAATAACTGGTAAAGCCGTCATACTACCGCCTCCTAATGCATCACTTAATTTTGCTGCACGTTCTAATAATCGTGAATGTAAGTAGAATACATCACCTGGATATGCTTCACGTCCTGGTGGACGACGTAATAATAATGACATTTGACGATATGCCATAGCTTGTTTTGTCAAATCATCATAAATTATTAATGTAGCTTTACCTTTATACATAAAATATTCGGCAAAAGCAGCACCTGCATAAGGAGCAATATATTGTAAAGTTGCTGGATCATTTGCACTTGCGGCTACAATAATTGAATATGACATTGCACCTTTTTCTTCCAGAACGTTTACAACTTGTGCAATTGTGGATGCTTTTTGCCCTACTCCAACATAAACACAAACAACATCTTCTGTTTTTTGATTAATAATTGTATCAACAGCAATTGATGTTTTACCTGTTTGACGATCACCAATAATTAATTCTCGTTGCCCACGCCCAATCGGAATCATAGCATCAATTGATGTAATACCTGTCTGTAAAGGTTCACAAACTGATTTACGACTAATAATACCAGGTGCCATTGCTTCTAATAGTTGACTATCTGTAGATTCAACTTCACCTTTCCCATCAATTGGCGTACCCAAAGCATTTACAACCCGTCCTAAGAATGCATCACCAGTTGGAATTTGTGCAATTCGGCCTGTTGATTTTACTGTACTGCCTTCTAAAATTTGGCGGCCATTACCCATTAATACAACACCAACATTATCATTTTCTAAATTTAAAGCAATTCCAATCGTTTTATCTTCAAATTCTAAAAGTTCTCCACTCATAGCTTGGGCAAGACCATAAACTCGAGCAATGCCATCACCAACTTGTAAAACAGTACCAATATTATCTACTTTAACATCTTGATCATATTGTTCAATTTGCTCACGGATAATACTACTAATTTCGTCTGGACGAATGTTTATCATTATATTATTTTTTAAAATATAAAAAGGTTAATAGAATTTTTTACGATTAAATTTCTAGAACAGTATCTAAATGTTTTGCTAACTGTTGTAATTGATTTTTAACAGTAAAGTCAATAATTTTTGATTCCGTTTGAATTAAAAAACCACCAATTAAACTTGGATCAATTGTAATTATTAATCTAATTTCACGTGCGTTTGTTAATTCTTTTAATTTCTGAATTAAAGTTTCTTTTTGTGAATTTGTAAATTCAGAGGCTGTCGAAATTTCAATCATTTTAATTGAAGCAGCCTTGTAAACTAATTCTAAATAAGCATTAATAATTGTATTTAAAACGTTAATTCGGTCACGCTTTACCAAAACCATTAAGAATTTAAAAGTTTCGATGTTAATCTGAGATTTTAAGGTTTTCGATAAAACCTCACGTTTTGAATTTTGATTTATAATCGGATTATTTAAATATGTCGTTAACTCTTTACTTTCATTAAAGAAAATATCTAGATTTTGAAAATCAGCTGTGATTTGGTGCATGATATTTTTTTCAACCGAAAAATCAAATAAGGCACGTGCATAAGGTACTGCAACTTTTTCAGCTAATGGATTCCCGCTCATAATAAATCTCCTTCTAATTTATTAATGGTTTCATTAATTAATGTCGCCGCTCGCTCTTTTGATTTAAATACTTCTTGTACACGACGAACTGTTCGCTGTAAAACAAGAGAAACAATTTGGTGTTTAATCTCTAAAAAGATTTGGCGTTCTTTTGATCTAAAAGTTGCTAATGCACGTTCAAAACGGATCGCTAAATCTTTTTTAGCCTGTAAGGCATCCAAATCTAGTATCACCTTTTTTGTCGCAATTGTTTCATTTTTGATTTCACTAACCACTAGGTTAGCTTGATTTAATTGCTTTTCAGCTTCAACTAGACGTTTTTTAGCTTCGTTTAGACGATCTTCTGCATCTTGAACACTTTTTACAATCAAACTTTTTCGCTCTTCTAATAATGATCCTAAAAAATCTCGGCCTGTATAAATTAAAATTGCAACTAATGCAAGAATATTAATTAAACCTGTTTCTAAAATATTGGTATTTAAACTAATACCTTCCTGTTCAGCAAGTAATGTAAAAATTTGATCAAAATTTTCCATGTTTTTAAGTTTTTATATAAACTGTTCACTTATAAAAAGGAAAATTACATATAACAAAAATTTAAATAGCTAATCGAGTCTCAATATTTTCACATAATGATTGAACAACTTCATCTAAACTATTAAAAGCAATATCTCTTTTAACAAAAAGATCTTTTGTAATAGTATCTAATAAATTATCAATATATTTTTGAGAAATATTTAGCTCAACATCTAAGATTTCTTTATGAATTTTTTGTGAGTTTGTAATTTCTAATTGGGCTTCTCTGCGGACGCTATCTAATTCTTGTTCATAATTAGTCGTTAATTTATTGGCTTCTGCTAATGTTTCGGATGCTTTACTTAAATTAGTTAGAATATATTCTTTACGTTCATCAATTACTGTTAATAATGGATTATATAAAATAATATTTAAAATAATCATTAATAATAAAAATTGAATCACGACTAAAGGTAAAGTTGCATCAAAGTCAAATAAGCCACCAGGTCCACTAACTTCTGAACTTGAAATTAATATTGAAAGATTAATCATATAAAATCTATATGCTATAGTATAGAATTAAAATTGGTTAAATAAAAACTCATTACTAAACTTCATGAGTTTCTACCTATTAAACAATAACTTTCTAAAAAGAGAATTTATCTCTTTTTAAATTAACCAATAAATGGGTTAGCAAATAATAATGCTAAAGCTACAACAAGACCATAAATAGTTAAAGCTTCCATGAAAGCTAAACTTAATAATAATGTACCACGAATTTTGTTTTCGGCTTCTGGTTGACGAGCGATACCTTCAACAGCTTGACCTGCAGCATTACCCTGACCAATACCAGGGCCAATTGCAGATAAACCAATTGCTAAACCAGCAGCAATAACAGAAGCAGCAGAAATAATAGAATCCATAATAAAATTTAAGTTATATATATAATTTTTAAAAAATCTGATTGAAGTTAAGTATAAACATATTATTCAAGAGCTTCTGCAATATATGCAGCAGCTAATGTTGAAAAAATTAGTGCTTGAACTGAGCCAGCAAAAATCCCTAATAACATAATTGGTAATGGAATGACCAATGGAACTAATGAAGTTAATACTGTAACAGTTAGTTCATCAGCTAGTATGTTTCCAAATAATCGAAAACTTAATGATAATGGTTTTGTAAAATCTTCTAAAATATTAATTGGTAAAAGAAGTGGAATTGGTTCAATATATCGTTTGAAATAACCAAATCCTTTTTTACTTAAACCTGCATAAAAATAAGCAAATGAAGTCAATAAAGCTAAAGCAACAGTTGTATTAATATCATTAGTAGGTGCAGCAAGTTCTCCTTCTGGTAATTCAATTAACTTCCAAGGGACAACTGCACCTGCCCAGTTACAGCCAAATATAAAGAAAAATAATGTGCCAATAAAAGGGATCCATTCTTTATAAAAACTTTCACCTAATTGATCTTTAGCAATATCTGTTACAAAATCAACAGCAGCTTCCATAAAATTTTGGAAGCTATGTGGAATTCGCTCAGCATTAGTGCTGCCTAAGAATGCCAAAACTAATAAAACTAATAATACAAACCAAATAACTACTAAAACTTGTCCATGAATTAAAAAACCGGCAAGATTCCAATAAAAATGCTTTCCAACTTCTGCTTCCGCTAATAGTGTAAACGTATTTGAATAAAAAATTTCTGGGTACATAAAATTTAACTAATTTAGTAAATTACCCAATATTAAAAATATACAGGAACAATTATTATTATAATAAGTTTGTCTCAATTTTAGGGTTATTATTATATTAAAACTCTCAATAAATTAAAGATTTACTATTTTAACCATTCATAGCCTTTTTTTTCTAATTTTTTAGCTAATTCAGCTGAACCTGTTTTTATTATTTTTCCATTTTGCATTACATGAACATACGTTGGTTTAATATATTCTAATAATCTTTGATAATGAGTAATTAACACAATCGATTTTGAAGAATTCATAAAGTTATTAATTCCTAATGAAATTGTTTTTAAAGCATCTATATCTAACCCAGAATCTGTTTCATCTAAAATTGCCAATTCAGAATTTAGTAGAATCATTTGCAGAATTTCGTTACGTTTTTTTTCACCACCTGAAAATCCTTCATTAATATTCCTACTTAAAAATAGTGGTGACATATTGATTAAGTTTAATTTCTCATGAATAATAGTTAAAAATTCAATTGGGTCAACTATAGGTTTATTATAAAATTTTTGTTTCGCGTTATATGCTAAACGTAAAAAATCCTCATTTGTTACGCCTGGAATTTCAATTGGATATTGAAAAGCTAAAAAGATACCCAAATGTGATCGCTCTTCTGGTTCTAATGTTAAAATATCTGAACCTTTAAAAATAATTTGACCATTTGTAATACTATAAGCAGGATGACCAGCTAATACTTTCGAGAATGTACTTTTTCCAGACCCATTTGGTCCCATAATCGCATGTATTTCACCTTTATTGACAGTTAAATTTAAATTTTTTAAAATTTGATTTTCATTAATTGAAACTTGTAAATCTTTGATTTCTAACATAGGCGAACTTTTATTCATTATCCAACACTTCCTTCTAATTTTAATGTTAATAATTTATCGGC